CTTAAATTATATACTTTTCTATTATAATTAATATTAATAAGAAAGATAAAAATTTATTTTTTCTTTAAAATAAATGGACTTTTTTGTTAATTATTTAAAAACAATTTTATTGAAGGATTATAAAAATGGCTGGAACAACAGGAGAACGTCCTTTCTCAGATATTTTAACTAGTATTAGATACTGGATTATCCACAGTATAACAGTTCCTTCGCTATTCATAGCTGGATGGTTATTCGTAAGTACAGGTTTAGCGTATGATGTTTTTGGAAGTCCTAGACCAAATGAATACTTTAGTAATGGACAGCAAGAAGCACCTATTGTTTTAGATAGATTTGGGAAACTGTAAATATTAAATAAAATTTAATATCTAGATATGAAGGATAATTAAGTATGACTATTAAAAATAAAACAATTAATCTTATTGAAAATAAAAAGCCAGTTGTATATCCTATTTTTACATTCCGTTGGTTAGCTGTTCATGCATTAGCAGTACCAACTGTTTTTTTTATAGGATCCATAACATCGATGCAATTTATTCAGCGATAAGTAAACTATAAAGTTAGTCAAAAAGTCAAAAAAATTTAAAATCTAACTATTAAAGAAGGTGTGAATTGAATCATGAGTAAATCAAATCCAAATAAACAAAGTGTTGAGCTAAATCGTACAAGCTTATATTGGGGTTTATTATTAATTTTTGTTTTAGCCGTATTATTCTCAAGCTACATTTTTAATTAAAAACCAAAAAAATTAAAAAAGAAAAATTGTAAAACAGACTATGAAAATAAAAAATAATATGAAAAATTCATTTATAGGAACAACTGGAAGAATTCCACTATGGATTGTTGGGTTCGTTGTAGGTTCATTAGCATTAGGGCTATTAGGAATCTTATTTTACGGATCATATACAGGATTAGGTTCTTCACTTTAATATTCAAAATGATAAAAATTACAGCTGATTGACTTTAGATCAGCTGTAATAGAAATATAGTATTATATTATAGATAAATAAATAAGCTAGGATAGCTCAGTTGGTAGAGCAAAGGACTGAAAATCCTTGTGTCGTCAGTTCAAATCTGACTCTTGGCAATTTAAAATATAGTTTTGTAATAAAAGATGCTTCATAATAACAAAAATGTTTGATAAGTAAATAAAGTAATTTGAAAACACGTCTTGTAGGACTTGAACCCACGGCATTAGGTTTTGGAAACCTACGTTCTACCAACTGAACTAAAGACGTTTTAGTCGGGATAACAGGATTCGAACCTGTGACTTTCTATTCCCAAAACAGAAGCGCTACCAGACTGCGCTATATCCCGTAAAAATAATTAAAAAATATAAATATATTGTACCATAATCCTATAATTACAATATATAATAAATTTCACTTTAATTATTAATTAATTAATAGGCGGGCACAGGACTCGAACCTGTAACCTCAAGATTATGAGCCTTGCGAGCTACCGTATTGCTCTACCCCGCATAAAACAAATTGGTAAGGTTTACCAACTTGCTTTCATTAAACCTGGTATTAGACACTCATGTCCCATATAACGTAACATATTTCTTGATAAACCAAAGTTTCGATAAAAACCTCTAGGCTTTCCTGTGACAAAACACCTATTTCTTAGTCTAATTTTCATACTGTTAAGAGGTAACTTCTCTAATTCTTTTTTTAATAGAGATGTTTCTGAAAAAGAGCTACTATATTTGATTGAATTTTTCAAAGCTTGTCTGCGTGAATTGTATTTATAGACAAGATTTTGTCTTTTTTTTTCTCTTTCTAACATTCCTTTTTTTGCCATATTTTTATCCCTTCTACTCTAAATGTTTATTAATTTTAATAAGTAATCTTAAAATATTTACGATTTACATAATATGTTATAACATATTATAAGGAATAATTAAAATATTATTAGGAGAGATGGCTGAGTGGTTGAAAGCGACTGATTGCTAATCTGTTATATAAGTTATTATATCGAGGGTTCGAATCCCTCTCTCTCTAAAATTAAAATTAATGTTTACATGATAGCTGAAAATTTGTTATTATATTAATAAGTCAATACTATGTAAATTGTATTGATAACTATATTTAATTTTTAAGTTAGATAACGTTTTTTATATCTTTTTCTTTTTAATTAATAGTTAATAGAATGATATATTGATAAAAACAAAATAAAAAATAAAGAGGGTTTAATTATGATAACTATCATTGCACGTTTACCAGAAATTTATAGTATTTTTTATCCATTAATCAATGTTTTACCAGCTATACCTGTTTTCTTTTTCTTACTTGCATTTGTTTGGCAAGCTTCAGTAGGATTTAGATAAAAATTTAAAGTTATTTTAATAAAATTACACATCTAGCTATAACTTGATAGCTTATAAAAATATTAATTATAATAAATGTGTAAACTGATGATCTATAATATTATTATCATTACTTGCATTTTTGTCAGAACTAAAAAGTAGCAGCAAAAAGGTTTGTAAAAAAGAAATATTATAGATCTTCTTGTTTGATTATAAATAAATCTAAAAAATAAGGTGGTACCCAGACTCGAACTGGGGAATGAGGGATTTGCAATCTCTTGCCTTACCAACTTGGCCACACCACCTAAGAATACATAAATATCTATATCATATTAATACAATATAACGATTAATAATAACAAAATTAAAATAAAAAAAAAAACAATTTTTTGACAAAAATCAATGAAATTATGTATATAACTCCCTTATTTTTTCCTAATTTATTAAAATTACAAAGAAAAAGTTTTTTGACTTTTTTGAAATATGGAATAAAAAAAGAAATAAAAAAATTGGATATAACAAAGAATAAAAAGAAATTATTAGTTTATCCAAATTTATTTCAGTTAAATTTACCAACATATACATGTAATGAATGTGTAATTACTTCAAAAACATACAATTGTGAATTAGTAATACCTATTAGACTAATTTCATATAAAGATGAAATAGAGTGGATTACGTTAACAAATATACCCATAATGACTAATAAATGTAATTTTATAACTAATGGTTCTCCGCGAGTTATAATGAGTCAAATAACAAGAGCTCCAGGAATTTATTATCATAAAGAAAATGAAAATACATATTATGCAGATATAATTGCAGAAAGAGGAAATTGGTTAAGAATAGAGATTGATAAAAAAAATAATATCTGGATGAAAGTTAAAAAAGTACCTAAAGTTCCTGCTTTAATGTTTTTACAAGCATTAGGAGTAACAAAAAGTAATTTAATTAAACTTCTAAAATATCCTATTCCAAATCAGAATCATAATTTAGGAAACTTTAAATCACAAAAGGAGGCTCTAGAAAAAATAGAACTTTATTCACAATTAGAGTCTTCTATAAATTCTAGAAATTTGAAAAATCAAAATAAAATAACAATTTTCGATCGATTTATGAATCCTAAATATTATGATTTAGGTACTAGAGGTCGGATACAAATTAATAAAAAATTTAATAATATAGAAGAAACTATTCAACATTCTACTTTAACTTCAAAAGATTTTATCTTAGCGGTTCATTTTTTATTAAAAATAAAATATAAAATTGAAGAAACCGATGATATAGATAATTTAAAAAATAAAAGAGTAAAAATTGCAGGAGAATTAATTCAATCTCAATTTGGAATAGGTATTTTACGATTACAAAAATACGTTAAAGATAAATTAGGCAATATCAAAAACAATTTACATTTAACAAATATTTTTTCATCAACTCCAATTAATACAACTTTGGCGGAATTTTTTGGAGTTAATCCTTTATCACAATTTATGGATGAAGTAAATCCATTAGCTACGTTGACACATAAACGACGTTTAAGTTCTTTAGGAATTGGTGGAGTTAATCGTGATACAGCTACATTAACAATTAGAAGTATACACCCTACTTTATATGGTAGAATTTGTCCAATTGAAACTCCTGAAGGTAAAAATGCAGGATTGGTTAATTCATTTGCATTATTTGCTGAAATTAATAGTGAAGGGCTTATTGAAACACCTTTTTTTAGAGTTTGTAATGGTAGAATTTTATATGAAATGGGAATTAACTATTTATCTGCTAATCAAGAAGATAAAAGTAATATTGTTCCTTTTGATATAAAAAAATCTCGTATAGGTTTTTTAAGTAAAAATAAAATAGCAGCAAGAATAAAACAACAATTTAAAGAAGTATCAAAAAAGAAAGTAGATTTCATTTCAATTTCACAATTACAAATGCTTTCAGTTGCCACTTCTTTAATACCTTTTATGGAACATAATGATGCAAATCGAGTTTTAATGGGTTCAAATATGCAACGACAAGCTGTGCCTCTTTTAAAAACAGAATGTTGTTTAGTAGGAACTGGATTAGAGACAAAGATATTTTTTGATTTACAAGATAATGTTAAATCTCCTCCTAATGGTTTTATAAGTTATTTAAGTTTAAAAAAGATTACAATTTCTAATATCCGAAATGAACATAAAAGTTTCAATTTTAAAAGTAATCCATTAGAAACAATTACTTGCATTAAAAGTAAATCGAGAAATTTTAACCGCCTTAAATATAATTTAAAAGATTTATTAACAAATAGTAAAGAAAGTTTAAAAATAACTAACTATATGTCCTATGTAAGAGAGCAAAAAATACAATATTATATAAAACAATATAACAGCTCAAATCAGGGTACGTGCTCTGTTAATAGATTGACTTTAAATGAAGGTCAATTTATTATAAAAAAGAATCCTTTAATAAGTGGGCTATCAAGTTGTAGAAATGAATTAGCTTTAGGAAAAAATTTATTTGTAGGTTATATTTCCTGGAAAGGTTATAATTTTGAAGATGCTATCGTTCTTAATGAGCAACTCGTAATAAATAATATTTATACTTCTACTCATCTTGAAAAGTTTGAAACAGAAATAAAAAAGAACAAAGAGAACAGTGAAATTATTACAAGAGATATAAAAAATATATCATTCTTAAATAAAAAAAATTTGGATAAAAATGGGATTATTAAAATAGGAAGTCGAGTTTTTAGTGACGATATTTTAGTAGGTAAATTATTACCAATTGAAACTCGAATCTTATCACCTTATAGAAAATTGTTATATGAAATATTACAGAAACAAAATGATCATTATCGAAATACTTCTTTGAGAGTTCCTAAATATAAAAGAGGAAGAATAACATTTGTAGATTACATAAAAGATAAAGGAAAAATAAAAAAGAAAACTGAAATTTTAAAGGATTTAAAGACAATTAAAATTCATTTGATGCAAAATAGATTAATACAAATAGGAGATAAAATTTCAGGACGACATGGAAATAAAGGTGTTATATCAAAAATACTTAAGATCCAAGAAATGCCTTATTTAAATGATGGAATTCCTCTTGATATTCTTTTAAATCCATTAGGAGTACCTTCAAGAATGAATATCGGACAGGTATTAGAATGTTTATTAGGATTGTCTTGTTTCTATTTACAAAGACGATTTAAAGTTATACCTTTTGATGAATCGTTTGGATTTGAAGTATCCAGAAATTTTATTTATTCAAATTTGTATTTTTCGAATATCAAAACAGGAAATAATTGGTTATTACATCCATATTATCCAGGAAAAAATAGAATTTTTGATTCATATTCTGGATTACCGTTTGATCAACCAATAACAATAGGTAAAGCTTACATTTTAAAATTAATTCATTTAGTCGAAGAAAAAGTTCATGCTCGATCTACAGGATCTTATTCACTTGTTACTCAACAACCTTTGAAAGGAAAATCAAAAAAAGGTGGACAAAGAGTTGGTGAAATGGAAGTTTGGGCATTAGAAGGTTATGGTGCTGCTTATACATTACATGAGATTTTAACTGTTAAATCCGATGATATAAAAAGCAGACAAAAAGTATTAACATCTATTTTAAATAGCGAAACAATAAAATTTGGTACAACAGAAACTTTTAAAGTATTAATCAGAGAATTACAATCACTATGTTTAAATATTCAATTTTTTAAATAAAATTACTTGAAGGTAAAAATAATGAATTATTATTCTATACAAAATTCCCGTGATTCAAGTATTAGTTCAATTGAAATTAGAATATGTTCTTCGAAATCAATTGTAAAAAAGAGTTCTAGGATATTACCAAATGGTAATATTGTTGGTGAAATAAAGACAGCTCAAACAATGAATTATAAAACGTTAAAACCAGAAAATTCTGGATTGTTTTGTGAACAGACATTTGGACCTATAAAGGACTTTGAATGTGCTTGTGGTAAAAAATATGAAAATGAATTTATAGGTTTTTGCGCCATTTGTGGAATTGAATATGCTTCTTCACAAGTTCGACGTAATAGATTAGGTTATATTAAATTAGTCTCACCTGTTGTTCATATTTGGTATCTTAAATATATATCGATTTTATTAGATATTCCTTTGAAATCTATTGAATCTATCGTTTATAGTACCGATGGAATAATTTTCAAAAACTTTTTTCAAAAACCTAAGAAAAACCAAATTCTAAAGAAAGAGACTTTTGAGATTACTGAAAATTTAAATAATACATATTTTAAAGATTCAATAAACCTTAAATATTCTCTTCATGTTCAGAAAAATATAATTTCTTATTTAAAAAATCTAAAACAAGCTGTTTTCATTTTGAAAACAAAACAAGATCAACAGTTAAAATATAACTTTAGCTATTTATATTATACTTTAAACAATTTTTATTCATTATCTTATTCATTCCAATGGGAAGCAAAAAAACAATGGAATACTATTATTTGGTTCTTTAAATATAAACAAAGAATGAAAGAGAATTTTATAAAGATTGATCCCTTACAAAAAAAATTAAACGATGAATATTTTGAAAAAACTTTCTTATTTGGAACAAGTATACTTTATTGTTGGTTAAAATATTTTGATTATAATTTTCAATTATTAAATTTAGAAAGACAAATACGATTTACTGTTTTTGAAATAAAAGAAGAAATAAAAGAATTATCTGGAATTCTTTTTTCATATTTTTTTCAGAAACAACAATTTATTTCTTTTCAAAAGAAGATAAAAAAATTAAATTGGAAAAAAAATAAAGTTTTTCGAAGATTAAAATTAATTATGTATTTTAGACAAGCAAAATTACAACCAAAATGGATGATTCTTTCTTCATTACCTGTTTTACCACCAGATTTACGACCTATAGTTGAACTTGGATCAAATAAGATTGCTGTATCAGATTTAAATAAATCGTATCAAACTATAATTTTGAGGAATCTTCGTTTAAAAAAATTTTATAATAACTCTGCTTTTAATGAATTTACCGAAGAAATTCGATATACAAAGAGACTTTTACAAGAATCTGTAGATGAGTTAATTCAACAAGATAAATCAAAAAAGAACAATAATATTTCTTCAAAATCTTTATCCGATATTTTAAAAGGAAAGAGAGGAAGATTTCGACAAAATTTATTAGGAAAACGAGTAGATTATTCTGGACGATCTGTTATTATTGTTGATCCAGAATTAAAATTACATGAATGTGGAATTCCACTAAAAATGGCTATTGAACTTTTTTATCCTTTTATTATACAATATTTAATAAGTTTTAATTTAACAAAAACAATACCAGGAGCAAAACATATAATACATACTAAAGCTTCTTTTTTAAATGAAATTATTCATTTTGTTTTAAATAACTATTTAGTTTTATTAAATAGAGCACCTACACTTCATAAATTAGGCATTCAAGCATTTAAACCTAAATTAGTAACTGGAAAAGCTATTAAATTACATCCATTAGTTTGTCCAGCATTTAATGCAGATTTTGATGGAGATCAAATGGGAATGCATATTCCTTTATCTTTTGAGTCTCGAGCAGAATCTTGGAAACTTTTATGGTCAAGAAATAATCTTCTTCTTTCATCTATGGGTTCACCTATTTTAACGCCTGGTCAAGATGTAGTATTAGGCTGTTACTATTTAACTTCTAATTTATTGGATAAAGTAAAAACTTATATAAAACCTTGCCATTTAAATAAGAAAGGTGAAAATTGGTCAATATATTTTAATAACTTAAATGATGTTTTAAAAGCATATAATCAAAATAAAGTTAATATTCACACAGAAATTTGGATTAAATGGTCTGAAAATATTATGTTTGAAAATAATTCTTTAGATTTAAGAAGACTTGAAGTTTATAGTGGAAAATTTTTTCGCTTTCAGTATGAAAACTATCAAATTAATTATAACTTAAAGGGATATCAATTAAGTCAATATATCAAAACAACTGTTGGACGTGTTATTTTTAATAGCCTCTTATATTAAACTATAGTTAAAATTTAAGAACAAATGAATCTAAAAATTTATGGAAAAAATTTTTTTTAATTACCCTTTTAATAAAGGAAAACTAAAAACATTATTAATTTGGTCAATCCTTAATACAGGACAATATAATATGATCAATTTAGTTGAAAATTTAAAAAAAGTAGGATTTCAATATGCTACGACTGCAGGGATATCTTTAGGGATTGATGATTTAAAAACAATTTCAACAAAATATGATTTAATTGAAAAAACAAATGATAATATTAAAGATATTACAAATCACCTTAATTTAGCAGTTTTAAATGAAGTTGAACATTCTCAAAAGTTAATTAACAGTTGGCAAAAAATTAGTGAGATATTAAAAATTAATATAAATAAAAAGTTTAAAACTGTTAACAAATTAAATCCTATTTATATGATGGCTTTTTCTGGGGCAAGAGGAAATATTTCTCAAGTCCGACAACTTATAGGAATGAGAGGTTTAATGGCAGATCCAAATGGCCAAATCATTCATTTACCGATAAAAAGTAATTTTCGAGAAGGATTAACTGTTACAGAATATTTGATATCTTGTTATGGAGCGAGAAAAGGTGTTGTAGATACAGCTTTAAGAACAGCAACAGCTGGTTATTTAACACGTCGATTAGTTGATACAGCTCAACACGTTATAATTTCACAGCTTGATTGTGGAACGAAACAAGGGATATTCTTATCAAATTTATATCAAGGTACAGATATTTTACTAGCTTTAAAAGATCAACTTTATGGAAGAGTTTTAGGTAAAGATATCAAAATTAATAGTTTAATGTATTTAAAAAATCAACAAATAGATGATTCTTTATCTATTTTATTAGCAAATCATTTAAAACGTGTATTTATACGTTCACCTTTAACCTGTAAAGCTTCTAATTCTACATTGTGTCAACTTTGTTATGGATGGAATTTATCACATTCTAAATTGATATCTTTAGGAGAAATTGTTGGAGTTATAGCTGCACAATCAATTGGAGAACCTGGTACACAACTAACAATGCGAACATTTCACACAGGAGGAGTTTTTTCAGGTAATGTAAAAAGTCAGCTATATTCTCCTTTTGATGGAATTGTTGAATATTCTTCTTCTTTGTATGGAGATATTGTCAATCTATATAATGGTAATTTTGCCTTTTTAGTAAAAAGAAAAGGATTAATTATAATTAATCCTATAATAAAAAAAATAAAACCAAAAAAATTTGAAGCTATTTTATATACACTGGTTTTTGTAAAAAATAATGAAAAAGTCAAAAAAAATCAATTAATAGCACAACAATCCAATAAGATTTCTAATACACAACAAATCGAAGGAAAATATACTGTTAATTCTAAACTTGAAGGAGAAATTCTTTTTGATGAAAATCATCTTTCAACAAATAAAAAGAAAATTTGGATTTTACATGGAAAAATTTATAAGTCCGTATTTCCATTACAACTATTTCCAAAGAAAAATGATTTTTTAAGTTATAAATTTCCGTTAGCTCAAGCAAAATTATTAAACTTATCAGCGTCCTTTTTAAAAGTTTGTGTTGTTCGTAAAAAACGTCATTTTATAAAAGATAATATTTCTCAAAGCAATGAAATACTATTATTTACAGAATATCCTCTTTATAAATTTTTAATTAAAAATATCAAAAATTATCATCAATTTCAATTTTTTTATCCTATTCAAAATAAAATAAAAGAAGTTGAAAAATCTTTAAGAATAAATAATAAAGTTATAAAGGACAACCGAATCAAAATTCCTTTTAATTCTATAGCAAAATCTAAACTTTTAAATTTACTCAATAAACGTTTAGAACAAAATACTTTTTTTTCAAAAAATACTTTTTCGAATTATTATGAAAATACTGATGAAAGAACTACTTGGTTTACTCAAAATTCAATTTTAAAATATAATGCAATATATTTTTATAAAAGTTCAAAGTCAGTAGAAGCTAAAACCTCACGAAAAATACCGATTACTTTTAATTCTAAGAACTTTTTAATAAAAGAAAAATTATTTTTTATAAAAAATAATTCAGTTTTATTACCCATTTTTTCTTCAGATTTTTTTACAAAATTTACTTTAAAAAACGAGTATTTTAAACCAAAACATAATATTCAACGTAAACTTGGGTTTTTATCTCCTACAAGTTACTTTAAATATATTTCAAATAATTATTTTTTAAAATATCTAAATTTTTACCAAAAACATATATCTGTAGAAATGAATGATATTATAAAAGTAAAATTATATTATAAACAAGAGTTTGAAGAAAAAACGAATTTTAAAAAACAAAATTTACATAAAATTGATAGTAAAATAAACTTGTTTATGAATAAATTGATTTTGGTTATTGAACATTTAATTTTGACAAAATTATTTTCAACAAAAATAAATAATATAAATTATTTATTGTTTTATTTTAATTATCTTAAATATTTAAAAGAAAGTAATAAATTTACAATATTTTATTGTAATAAAAAGAAAGAAACAATTTTTGATCTTTTATTTCTTTTAAAAACTTTAAATACAACTTCAAATTTAATAATTCTTGCTGAAAATAAAATTTCAACGAAATTATTATCCGAATTTATTTATCAAACAATATATTTAATAAAAAATAATATTACAATAAATAGCACTAATTCTGTTCTAGAAAATTTTAATTATTTCCAACAAAGAAAAGAAGATTTATTTCAACACCGAAATATTTTTGAAAAAGTTCCAAATTTTTCAGGAAAAAGGTTTAGTAATTTATCATTAAATATAAATAATGAAAACTATTCAATTTCAAAAGCAGAAAATAAAATGTTAATTCAAGACTTATTAACATTAACTATTTTAAATAATAATATTAAATATTTTAATTCCCATAAATCTTTTCTTGATAAAAGATTTTTTTATAATGAATCTTTGCCTATCCCAAAAATTTTAAAAGATTTTACTTCTATTTTAAATAGAATTAATTTTTGGAGTTTTTCTTCTTCTCAATTTTATAAAAAACATTTTCTTTTTGCTTTAAAAACAGATAATTTAATTAATATTAAAAATAAAAATTTTATTTTTATTTCACGTATTCCACAAATACAAGCAGTTAATTTTGCATTAAAGAAATCCTTAAAAAGTTCGTTTGATTTAAAATCATATGAAATATTACAATATAATTTAAAATTTCCATTAGGTTTTTATTCATTAATAAAAATGATAATTGAGGAAAGATCACTTTTTGATATTGATTATTTTCAAAAATTTATAATTCAATATAAAAATTTTTCATTTCATTTAATTAATAAGAAATTAAAAAATATTTTTACAAATAATTCATATGGGTCATTTACTGATGAGTCCACTCTTCTTGAATCAAAATATTTTAATAAAAGAAGACCAACTAAAACAACGTTTTCAAAGTTAATGAATCAAATTAAATTTAAATTCTTTATAAAAGTACCTTTATTACTGTCAACATTTTCAAAAAAAGATACAGTTTTATTTAATATTTTTATTACTAATAAAAAAGAAAATTTTAGAAACTATAAAATTGTTAATATGTTAACTAATGACTTTTATAAAAATTTAAATTTACAAACACATTCTTCTGAGAAAAATTCACAACTTAAGTTATCAAGTAAAAATTTAGAAATCTTTAATTTATTTTACACATCATCAATTATCAATGTAATTATGAAAAAATCTATTACAAATTTTAATAAGAATTTCTTCATTGATAATTTGTTTCAATTTTCTAAAACTCACTTTAATTGGTTACCTAAATGGGATACAATTGTTCGAATTCAGTTTTTAAGTCCATATCAAGGAGAAATTATAGCACAAAATATAGTTAAATATTCAGGATATAAAACTTTATACAATCATTTAATGATCCTTACAAAAAATGAAAAATTACAAGTTTCTATTTTTAGAAATAAAAATCAAGAAACAATTATTAAAAAAGATACTAAAAATTATTTTATAACAAAGCCACATTGTTGTAAAATTTATCCAAAATTTGGATCTTTAATATATTCAACATCGCAAGTTTCACCTGGAAAGAAAATAAATCAGTCAGGTCAAATAATCGAAAAAAGTAATTCCTTTTTAGTTTTACGAAAAGGTACACCTTTATTGTCACCAATAACAGGTATTTTTTACGTTTGGAACGGTGATTTTGTTTCACAAGGATCTCCGATAATGACACTATTATATAACAAATTAAAAACAGGAGATATTGTTCAAGGAATTCCAAAAATTGAACACTTTTTTGAAGCTAGAAAAGGTAATGTTGATCTCATTCAAACAAACTTATATATTAAGTTATTGGCTTTCTTTAAGAAATATAATAAAACACTTTCAGAATATCGAGCTGTAAAACGAAGTATATTAAAAATACAGAAAATTATAATTGATGGAGTTTGTCGAGTTTATTGTTCACAAGGTATTCTAGTTTCTAGAAAGCATTTTGAAGTTATAGTTAAACAAATGACGTCAAAAGTAAAAATAGTTAATGGAGGTGAAACTGGATTATTGGAGGGGGAATTTATTAATTTTCAAAAATTAGAAAAAATTAATACAAATTTATATCATAGACGTGTTGTTTATGAACCTCTAGTATTAGGAATAACAAAAGTTTCGTTACGTACAGAAAGTTTTATTTCTTCAGCAAGTTTCCAAGAAACGACTAAAGTATTAAGTCAAGCAGCTTTAGAAAAACGGATAGATTTTTTAAATGGACTAAAAGAAAATGTAATTTTAGGAAAATTAATACCTGGAGGTACTGGACTTATTGTAAAAATCATTACTAACAAAATATAATTGTGATTTAAGGAATTGGGATACCTGGGACTTGAACCCAGAACTAATCGGTTAAAAGCCGAGTACTCTACCATTGAGTTAGTATCCCTATAAATTATTTTAATATTATATTTCTTTATTAAAAAGAAGAAATTTGTTCAATAAAGAAATATAATATTAAAATAATCGTTATTTGTTGAGTTACTTTTTTTGTTTGATTGTAATCAAAAAATAGCCCAGATGAATAAATATTTAATATATTATTTTGAGTTAAAGAATTCTGAATAATAACAAAAAATATTAATAAAAAATTAACATTAAATCCAAACAAAAATAAAAAACAACTTAATCTAAACAAATATCTAAAAAAATCTTGAACTATCCAATCGCTTTTCATTATATATATTTTTATCTTTTATCATGGAAAAAAAGCGGACTAGGGGAATCGAACCCCTCGCTTTAGCTTGGAAGGCTAAGGTATTACCACTATACGAAGTCCGCTTAGTTGCATGATATTCCAATAATATTATATCACAAATTAACTCTGTTAGATGCAAATGTAATATAATATTATTGAAATTATAATTTAAATTTGTTTAAGAATTGAAGAAGAATTTTTCCAGGTTTTTAAATTTTCACAAAATTTTTGTCTTCCTATATTTATAGCAACTTGAAGTTCTCCTAAAATAAGATTTAGGGATGAACTAGAGTCATCATTAGCTGGTATAAATAAATCAACAAACTCTGGATTACAATCTGTATCTAAGATAGTAATGTTATTTATCCCTAATTTTCGACATTCTTTAGAAGCAGTTATTTCATTATGTTGACCAACTAAAATAACAGTACTAGGTAAAGATGTCATATTTTGAATTCCACCAAAATACTTTTCTAATCTATTTTTCTTTTTATCAATAATACTATGTGTTTTCATAGATAATTTAGAAAACATATTTGTTTTCTGGTAGACTTTTAAATATTTTAAAGTATTTATTGATCTAGTTGTATTTTCCCAATTTGTTAACATACCACTTAGCCATTTGTTATTAATATAGAAAGAATTACAACGCGAGGCATGATAAAAAATTGAATTTGGTATAGGAGATTGTTTTTTAGTTCCTACAAAAAGAAATGTATTATAATTATCTGTTAATGACTTTGAGTAAACTAATTTACAAGCTTTTTTTAGATATGTATATGATTGAATTATATCAATAATATGAATCCCTTGTAATTTTTGATAAATAAAAGGAGACATTTTTGGATTCCATTTTTTTATTTTATGTCCAAAATGTACACCAGCTTTTAACATTTTTAATATAAATTGATAGGTATCTTCTTTCGAAGAATTTTCTAAATTTGTTGTTTTAATTAAGATTGTTTGATTTTTGTTAATACGAATTGTGTTGAAATTTTTTAATTCAAAATTCATGTTTATAAAATGTTATAAAATGTTATAAAATGTTATGAAATATATGCATCATAAGAACTAAAAAAAAAACTATTTAAGGAATTAGTCCTTAAATAGTTTTTTTTTCTAATATTATTGTAAAGTTACGTCCGTTAATATTAAAGATCCATTATAAATCTCTAAAATTATTGTTAAAAAAACAGCGAATAAAGACATAAAAATTGCCATTACTCCAGTAGTTCCCCATCCGATAGAAACCTTACCATATTCCGAATTTAATGGTTTTAATAAAGTCCCTAAAGGAGTAACTGTACTTGTAGTATCAATTGCTTTTTGTACTGTTGTTTTAGTAGCCATAAATGATTTAAAACTCAAAATGAAACAAAGAATTTTACTTTCTATTTTTTTTTTACTTATAATTTTTTTTAATATGGATGGTACAGCTTTCTTTTTTACTATTTTTGTTTGGTTTTTATTAATAAGTGTAACAGGTTATTCAATTTATGTAGGTTTCGGACCAACATCTTCTGCATTACGAGATCCGTTTGAAGAACATGAAGATTAATGAAAATAACATAAAATAGAATTAAAAATATATTTAAAATGAAAACACATATTTATTATATTTAATATATAAAATCACCCTCATTTCTTTTGTTATAAAAGAATTTTATTTTAATAATCTTGGAGGTTCTCTAAAGAAAATTGAAAAGAAAATTATACCTAATGTTCCAACTAATAAGAATGTATAAACTAAAGCTTCCATAATTTTTATTTACCTTCAAAAATTTACATTAATTTTAAACAGATTGTCTTCGTGTAGAAGTATCACCTAATTTAAGAAAAGTTCCAAATTCAATTTGCTCATCTAAATCTGGATCAATTCCAGCAAAAACTTGTCTAAATAAAGTTCTTGCTCCGTGCCAAATATGACCGAAGAAAAATAATAGAGCAAAAATTAAATGTCCAAAAGTAAACCAAGCTCGTGGACTACTTCTAAATACCCCATCAGATTTTAAAGTAGTTCGATCAAATTCAAAAATTTCACCTAATTGAGCACGTCGCGCATATTTTTTAACAGTAGCTGGATCTGTAAAAGTAGCATTGTTTAATTCACCACCATAGAATGTTGCAGAAACACCAACCTGTTCAATACTATATTTAGATTCAGCACGTCTAAAAGGAATATCTGCTTTTACAATTCCATTTTCATCAACTAAAAGTACAGGAAAAGTTTCAAAGAAAGTTGGCATTCTTCGAACAAATAATTCATTTCCTAATTTGTCCTTAAAAATTGGATGGCCTAGCCAGCCTACAGCGATACCATCGCCACTATTCATAGCACCAACTCTAAAAAGTCCACCTTTAGCTGGGTTATTACCGATGTAATCGTAAAAAGCTAATTTTTCAGGAATTAAAGACCAAGCTTTGTCAATGCTATTTCCATTATCAATATTTGCTTGAACACGTCGTTCAATTTCTTGTTGGAAATAACCTTGATCCCATTGATATCTTGTTGGTCCAAATAATTCAATAGGAGTCGCTGCAGAACCGTACCACATCGTTCCAGCTACAACAAAAGCAGCCCAGAAAACAGCAGCAATACTACTTGATAAAACTGTTTCAATATTTCCCATTTTTAATGCGTCGTATAATCGTTGTGAAGGTCGTACACTTAAATGGAATAATCCTGCAATAATTCCTAAAATACCAGCTGCTATATGATGTGAAGCAACTCCACCAGGATTAAATGGATCAAAACCATCAGCACCCCATGCTGGTGAAATTTGTTGCACCTTACCTGTTAATCCATATGGATCTGATACCCAAATACCAGGACCAAAAAGACCTGTTACATGAAATGCACCAAAACCAAAACATAATATACCTGAAAGTAATAGGTGAATACCAAAAATTTTTGGTAAATCTAAAACAGGAAACATTGTTCGTTTATCGATAAATAATTCTAAATCCCAATAAACCCAATGCCAAATAGCTGCCATAAATAAAAGCCCAGATAAAATAATATGAGATGCAGCTACACCTTCATAACTCCAAATTCCAGGGTTAACAACAGAATCTCCACTTATACTCCAATTACTCCAAGATTGTGTAATACCAATTCTCGTCATAAAAGGTAAAACAAACATTCCTTGTCTCCACATTGGATTTAAAATTGGATCTGATGGATCGAAAAGAGCTAATTCATAAAATGCCATTGATCCAGCCCAACCAGAAACTAAAGAAGTATGCATTAAATGCACAGCAATTAATCTTCCAGGGTCATTTAATACTACAGTATGAACACGATACCAAGGTAATCCCATATATATTGTTAATTCTTTTTTTACAAATGTATTTTACTTTCTTTCTTTAATATACAAATATAAAAACCATAAATAATCAATAGATTGCAAATTATTACTTTATTATTTAAAGTATATAGTATATAATATATTGTTAAAACATATATTATTTATCTTTTATAAAATATATTAAAAAATTATTAAGTTATAGTATGCCAATAGGAATTCCTAAAGTTTTATTTAAAGAATCTACCGATACTACACCTCAATGGGTAGATATTTATACAAGATTATATAAAGATCGTATAATTTTTTTATTTCAGTTATTAGATGATGATTTTAGTAATCAAATTATTTCTATGTTATTACACCTTGATAGTGAGAGTAAAGAGGAGTTAATTTATTTTTATATAAATTCTGTAGGTGGTTCTGTTTTATCAGGTATTTCAATCTATGATACAATGAATTTTATTAATTCTGAAATTGTAACTCTTTGTATAGGAATTGCTTCTTCGATATCGTCTCTTATTCTTGCAAATGGAAAACGAACAAAGCGTTTTATACTTCCACACTCACGAGTTTTATTACATCAACCGATTATGCAAGTTTCAGGACAAGCATCTGATATCTTAATTGAATCTGAAGAAATTCTAAGATTAAGACGGATATTAACAAAAATTTATATTGAGAATATAGATCAAACAATTAGTAGAGTAGCGAGAGATATTGATAGGGATTGTTTTTTATCATCTAGAGAAGCTAAAAATTATGGAATTGTGGATTATATACTGACAAATTAAATTTAGGTCTAACCGGATTCGAACCGATGACATTCTGCTTGTAAGGCAGACGCTCTACCAACTGAGCTATAAACCTATGTATAAACTTGTATATACAAGTTTATACATAAAAGTTAAAAGTAATAAAATTTTGAATTAAATAGTATCAATTGTATCAAATTCAAACTTAATTTCTTTCCAAACTTCACAAGCCGCTGCTAATTCAGGACTCCATTTCGTTGCTTCACGAAGAGCGTTACCACCTTCTCTTAAAACATTTTGTCCTTGGTTACGAATTTTAATACAAGCTTCTAATGCAACACGGTTTGCTACAGCTCCTGGAGCGTTACCCCAAGGGTGACCTAAAGTACCACCACCAAACTGTAAACAAGCATCATCACCAAAGATATCAACAAGTGCAGGCATGTGCCATACATGAATACCACCTGAAGCTACAGGAATAACACCACCCATAGAAGCCCAGTCTTGAGTAAAGTAAATACCACGAGAACGATCTAATTCTACGTAGTCATCTCTCATTAAATCAACGAAACCTAAAGTAACATCTTTATCACCTTCAAGTTTACCTACAACAGTACCACTATGTAAATGATCACCACCAGATAAACGTAAAGTTTTCGCTAATACACGGAAGTGAATACCATGATTTTTTTGTCTATCAACAACAGCGTGCATTGCACGGTGAATGTGTAATAATAAACCAGATTCTCTACAGTATTTAGATAATGATGTATTTGTTGTAAATCCACCAGTTAAGAAGTCATGCATAACAATAGGAACACCTAATTCTTTAGCACACTCTGCTCTTTTTAAAACTTCTTCAGAAGTTCCTGCTGTAGCATTTAAGTAGTGACCTTTAACTTCTCCTGTCTCTGATTGCGATTTATAAATTGCTTCAGCAACAAAAAGGAATCTATCTCTCCATCTCATAAATGGTTGAGAGTTTACGTTCTCGTCATCCTTAGTAAAGTCTAGACCACCACGTAATCCTTCATAAACAGCACGACCATAATTTTTTGCAGAAAGACCTAATTTAGGCTTAATAGTACAACCTAATAGAGCACGTCCATATTTGTTTAACTTATCACGCTCAACTTGAATACCATGAGGTGGACCTTCAAAAGTTTTTACGTAAGCTACTGGAATTCTAAGATCTTCTAAACGAATTGCTCTTAAAGCTTTGAATCCAAATACGTTTCCAACAATACTTGTGAATAAGTTTGTTACAGAACCTTCTTCAAATAAATCTAAAGGGTAAGCAATATAACAAATGAATTGGTTATCTTTTTGACCTTCAAAAGTTTCAATAAAATAACATCTTCCTTTGTAACGGTCTAATGAAGTAAGTCCATCAGTCCATACTGTTGTCCAAGTACCTGTAGATGATTCTGCAGCTACAGCTGCAGCTGCTTCTTCTGGAGGAACACCTGGTTGAGGAGTAACACGGAAAGCCGCTAAAATGTCAGTATCCTTTACTTTATAGTCAGGAGTGTAGTATGTTAATCGGTAATCTTTTACACCAGCTTTGAAACCTGCAGCTTCTGTTTTTTTAGCAAAAATCATATAGAAATGTTTTTGTAGTACTTTTGTTTAGTAATATGTATTTTTAGCATCTTATAAGATTATAAGAATTATGCTATACTTAAGTTACAATCTCAAAAATTTTTGAGTTATTAAAAATTAATTGTTTTTATTATAAAAGCAATAGTTGCAGTTTTTGTTAGTGAATTTGAATCATAAAATAGAAAATAAATGTCTGAAAAATAGTGAACATTTTTCGATTTTTAAATTGGAATAAAGAATAGTTTTAATCAAATCTTTATTTATACTATTTACATTATAGCATAATACGTTCAAATAAATAATATTTTTAAAATATTTATAATATTTAAATTTTTAAGATGCCTAGATCTCAAAAAAATGATAACTTTATCGATAAAACATTTACAGTAGTCGCAGATATTTTATTAAAAGTGTTACCAACATCAATAGATGAGAAACGGGCTTTCACTTATTATCGTAATGGAATGTCAGCACAATCTGAAGGAGAATATGCTGAAGCATTACAAAATTATTACCAAGCTTTAAGATATGAAATTGATGCATATGATAGAAGCTATATGCTTTATAATATAGGTTTGATACACTCAAGTAATGGTCAGCAAAGTAAAGCTTTAGAATATTATTATCAAGCTTTAGATCGAAATCCTAGATTATCACAAGCTTTAAATAATATAGCAACTATTTATCATTATAGAGGAGAACAAGCTTTAATTAATAATCAAGATGAAATTTCAAAAATTTTTTTTGATAAAGCTGCAGATTATTGGAAAGAAGCAATAAGACTATCACCAACAAGTTATACGAAAGCAAAAAATTGGTTATCTGTAAGAAACAAATAAAGTTTTGGTTTTTAAAATTAAGTTAATTTAGTTAGATAAAAATCAATTCTAACACTAGCAATTTATTTATAATTTATTTATAATTTATTTATAATTTTAATAACAAATGGACAAAAATTTAGTCATTATTTCGATAACTTAGAATTTCATAACAAGCATTAATACGTTTTAAAGCTTTATTTGCTATATATTTTTTTCCTGGTTTTTCAGCATTATTATAACGTTCAAGTGCAGTTTTATAATCTTCTTCTAATTTTGATGCATTAATATTATCTTCAAGAATACAACGATCTGTTGCTATAAATATAGAATTTTTTTCAAGTGATAAATAACCATCTGAAATTACCATTAGAATAGGATTTTGAGACTCATCACTCTTCATTCTTAAAACACTTGTTTCAACTGTAGCAATTATTGGAGCATGATTTGGTAAAATACCAATTTTACCTGTTGTTGTCTGAATATTTACTTCATCTACTTCATTCTCCCAAACAACTTTTCCTGGAATTGCAATTTTTACTTTTAATTTCATAAAATAGTCCTTCTTTGTTTTTAGAATTTTAATAAACAAATATCTTGTCTAAATTTTTAGACAAGATATTTATTTTAATTAGTTTTCGCTAATTGTTTTCATTTTACCTTCAGCATCAGTAAGATTACCTACTAAATAGAATGCTTGCTCATTATAAGAGTCAAGATCTCCACTAAGGATCTTATTGAAACCAAAAATTGTTTCATTTAAACCTACATATTTTCCAGCTAAACCTGTAAAAATCTCAGCAACAAAGAATGGTTGTGATAAGAATCTTTCAATTTTTCTAGCTCTATCTACAGTTAAACGATCTTCTTCAGATAACTCTTCTAGACCTAAAATTGCAATAATATCTTGTAATTCTTTATAACGTTGTAATGTTTGCTTAACTTTTTGAGCACATTCATAATGAGAATCTCCTACAATCCAAGGTTGTAACATTGTTGAAGTTGATCCTAAAGGATCTACAGCTGGATAAATACCTTTAGATGCTAATCCTCGAGATAATACAGTTGTTGCATCTAAATGAGCAAAAGTTGTTGCAGCAGCAGGATCTGTTAAATCATCTGCAGGTACATAAACAGCTTGAATTGAAGTAATAGATCCATCTTTTGTTGAAGTAATTCTCTCTTGTAATCCACCCATTTCTGTAGCTAATGTTGGTTGATATCCAACAGCTGATGGCATTCGCCCTAATAATGCAGATACTTCAGAACCAGCTTGAACAAATCTAAAAACATTATCAATGAATAATAAAACATCTTGCTTTGACGAATCACGGAAAAATTCTGCCATAGTTAATGCGGCTAAACCAACACGCATACGTGCTCCAGGAGGTTCATTCATTTGTCCATAAACTAAAGTAACTTTAGACTCTAATAAATTATCTTCTACAATAACCCCAGATTCTTTCATTTCTGCGTATAAATCATTACCTTCACGAGTTCTCTCACCTACTCCAGCAAAAACGGATACACCACCGTGAGCCTTAGCAATATTATTGATTAATTCCATGATAAGAACAGTTTTACCAACACCTGCTCCACCGAATAATCCAACTTTTCCTCCTCTTCTATAAGGTGCTAATAAATCGATAACTTTAATTCCTGTTTCGAAAATCTCTAATCTAATGTCTAAATCAACAAATTCTGGAGCTGATCTATGAATAGGTCTAGTTTCTTCATTTTTAACATCCCCTAAATTATCAATAGGTTGTCCTAAAACATTAAAGATTCGTCTTAAAGTAGATTTACCAACAGGAACTGCAATAGCTGTACCTGTTTGAACTACATCCATTCCTCTTTTAATTCTATCTGTAGAACTCATAGAAACAGTTCTTACACTCTGACTACCGATTAATTGTTGAATTTCACATGTTACAGAAAGTTTTTCTGTTTTATCTTCAATAACTACAGCGTCGTATATATTTACACTAGACATAGCCTCAATAGGAAATGTTATGTCTATTACTGGACCGATAATTTGAGTTACTTTTCCTGTATTTGTTGTCATTTTTAATTAAAATTTTATTGATATATATATATTATTATATAATAATATATATAGCCTTCTTAACTCAATTGGTAGAGTATCGGTCTTGTAAACCGAAAGTTATCGGTTCGATTCCGATAGAAGGCTTAAATTCAAATATTAAAGCTTTTATAAAAATAGAATTGATTCATATTATATTTGTTTATTTAAATTATGTTAATTTTAAAATCTTTTGTATATACAGTTGTTGCTTCATTTGTAAGTTTATTTATTTTTGGATTCCTTTCAAATGACCCTGGTCGTCGTCCTGGAAGAAAAAGAATTTAATTTTATCCTTTAAATTTTTGTAATTTTTTATAATTATATTTCAGATAAGATTATAGATATTTTATAAAGAAAAATTATGAGTGGATTTAAAGGTTATTTATCTACTGTTCCTGTTGTTTTCGCTATCTGGTTAACTTTTACTGCTGGATTAATCATTGAAATTAATCGTCTTTTTCCAGACGGTTTAGTTTTTTCTTTTTAAATTAAAAAAATTGGAATAGAATTAACAAACACATAATTATTATTATTGATATATGAATTAAATAATCACTTAAATTTCATAGAAATTTTTTAATTTAATAAAATAGATATGCCTACAATACAACAATTAATACGATCGTCAAGGAAAAAAATAACAAAAAAGACAAAATCGCCAGCATTAAAGATGTGTCCACAAAGACGTGGAGTTTGTTCACGTGTTTATACAACAACACCTAAAAAACCAAATTCCGCTTTAAGAAAAGTTGCTAGAATAAAATTAACTTCTGGGTTTGAAGTGACTGCGTATATTCCTGGTATAGGACATAACTTACAAGAGCATTCTGTAGTTTTAATTCGAGGTGGTAGAGTAAAAGATTTACCGGGTGTAAGATATCATATAATTCGTGGTACTTTAGATACATCTGCGGTAAAAGATAGAATAAGATCACGATCTAAATATGGAGTAAGTAAATAATTTAAATTTTAACATTTTTAAAGTCTAGAACACTGAAGGTTTTAATAAATATGTCACGTCGTAAATTATCAAAAAAACGTATTTTTAAGAAAGACCCTTTTTATAATAATGAATTAATTCAAATTATTATTAATAGAATAATGAAAAAAGGTAACAAAGCATTAGCAAGAAAAATTATTTATAGATCGCTAAAAGACATCGAATTAGTAACTAAACAAGATCCTATTAAAATTGTAGAACAAGCTGTTTCAAATGTTACACCTTTTGTTGAAATTAGATCTCGTAGACTTGGTGGATCTACAACACAAATTCCAGTTTTTATTAATAATGAGAGAGGAGTAACCTTAGCCATTCGCTGGTTATTTCAAGCTTCAAAAAATAAAGCAGGAAATAAGTACTCTATAATTAAAAGGTTATCTTCTGAAATTGTTAATGCTTCAAATGGGATGGGTGAAGCTATTAAAAAAAGAGATGAGATGCATAGAATGGCAGAAGCAAATAAAACTATTGTAAAATATAATGTTCTTTAGAGATATAGTTTTTAGTAAATATTAATTTTTGAAGGTTTTTTTTATGGCTCGTTATAGAGGTTCACGTGTTAAAGTCATCCGTCGTCTTGGTTTATTACCAGGTTTTACTTCAAAATCATCAAATAAACCACAAAATAATAATAAACAATTATCACAATATGGTTTTCATTTACAAGAAAAACAAAAACTTCGTTATAATTATGGGATTAGCGAACATGAATTAATTAAATATGTAAAAAGTGCAAGAAGAAAAAGAGGAAATAGTGGAGACAAACTTCTTCAACTTTTAGAGATGAGATTAGATACTCTTCTTTATCGAACAGGGTTTGTTCCTACTGTTGCATCAGCTAGACAACTTATTAGTCATGGGCATATAAATGTAAATGGAAAAAAAGTAGATATTCCTGGATTTAATTGTTCTATTTCTGATAAAATAGTAATAAATAAAGAAATTTTAAAATCTTTAAATGATAAAAATAATTCTTTTTCAACGTTAAATTGTTCTCATTTAGTTTTAAATGAATTAAACAATGATTTAACAATTACTGTTACGAATTTACCTGATATACAGGTTTTAGGATATTCAATTAATATTTTATTAGTTCTAGAGTATTATTCTGGTAAATAGATAAAAATAAATATTAGAAGGTTAAATTAAAAAATGACAAGAGTAAAACGCGGTAAGATTACTTGTAGAACGAGAAAAAAAAGGATGCAAAGTGTAAAAGGATTTAGAGGTGCTTGGTCTACTCTTTCAAGACCAGCAATGCAAGGTTCATTAAGAGCTCTTAATTATTCTTATAAACATAGACGAAAAAATGTAAAAACTTTCCGTCGTCTTTCAATTGTTCGCTTTAATGCTTTAATTAGAAATTCTGGATTACCTTTTACTTATAATAGGTTAATCGCATTAATTAATTTGTATAATTGTAGACTAAATAGAAATGTATTAAGCCAGTTGGGTATCCGAGATAGTAATACTTTTACTAAATTGATGAAATTCTATTATCATTAAGGGTAACTTTTTTAAGGGGGATTTATAAATGACTGATAATTTAGGAAAGATGTTAAATAAAATTAAAAATGCTATTTTAGTAAAGCACGAAGCTGTATTAATTCCTTATACTTTAAATAATTTTTTAATTTTAAGAATTTTAGAGCAAGAAGGCTTTTTAGATTCAATAAATATTGTTTGTAAAAAGAAAAAAAGAGAATATAAATATATAAAAGTATATTTGAAATATAATGAACAAACAAGTAAATCATTTATAAGAAATATTTGTAGATTAAGTAAACCTAGTTTACGTGTTTATACGAATTCTAAAAAAATACCTCGTATTTTAAATGGTTTGGGTATAATAATTGTTTCAACATCTAAAGGTGTAATGACTAGTAAAGATGCGTATAGTAATAATATCGGTGGAGAATTATTATTTTCAATTTGGTAATTTTTTTTGAAGGATAATCGGTAATTATGAAAGTTAAATCATCAGTAAGAAAAATATGTGAAAATTGTAAGGTTATTAGACGTTCAGGTAAAGTTATAGTTATTTGTTCAAATCCTAAGCATAAACAACGTCAAGGATAATCTAACTTTAATTTAATATTTTTATTTTAGGAGCTTTATTATTATGGTAAAACAGATACGTAAATTAACAATTAAAAAAGCAAAGTGGAAAGCATCTGATGGCATAGTTTATATTTATGCTACGCTCAATAATACAATTATTACAATTGTAGACACTAGTGGAAGAGTAGTATCTTGGTCATCTGCAGGAATTTGTGGTTTTCGTGGAGCAAGAAAAGCTAGTCCTTTTGCAGCAAAGACAGCTGCAGAGTATGCAGCAAGACAATGTATAAATAAAGGCATAAATCGTGCTCAAGTACTTGTTAAAGGTTTGGGAACAGGCAGACATACTTCAATTCGTGGATTACAAGATGCTGGATTAAAAATTTCTTTAATTCGTGATATAACAACAACTCCACATAATGGTTGTCGTCAACCAAAAAGACGAAGAGTATAATCATATAATGATTTATAATTTTTTAAAATATATCGTTAATAATTTTTAATGTATAATATTTAATATGGAAAATAAATTATTTTCTTGTATAGAGTCGCGATTACGTGGTAAACGTAATTATTATTCACGTTTCTACATTGGTCCTTTTTTAAAAAATCAAGCATTTTTATATTCAAATGTTTTACGACGAGTATTGTTATCTGATAGCAGTAATATTGTAATCACTGCAGTAAATATTGTTGGAGCAAAACATGAATATTCTTTATTACCTGGTGTGAGAGAGTCTTCTTTAGATTTACTTTTGAATTTAAAAGAACTAGTTTTTGTCAAGGATATTTACACAAAATTTAATAAATCTTATTTTGCTTATCTAAAATCGAATGGTCCAAAAATAATTCGTTGCTCTGATATTATTTTACCAAATACTATATATGCTGTCGATAGTACTCAGTATATTGCAACTATTTCTAATAATAAATCTTTAATTTTAAAAATGAAATTAACTGCTAATTTATTAAATAATTTCTATAGTAATTTAAATTATGAGCTAAATTCTTTATTATCGTATTATACTAATGATATCTTAGAAAAAACAAATTTTTCATTAATTATAGACCCAAATTTTTCTTGTGTTAATAAAGTAAATTCTTCTTTAATATCATTAGATAATTTAGAAAATTATAATGATTCAATATCTTTAGAGGTTTGGACAAATAGTTCTTATTCTCCAAGAATTATTATACAAAATTCTATCAAATCAATGGTAAATTTATTTTTATCTATATACGATACTTCATTTATTGATATTAAGCTAGAAAATTCTGATAACTTTTTAGAAAATCATCTTGTAAGTTTATCAAATAGAGCTACATTCTTTAAAAAATCTTTCTTTAATATTTGTACTGAATTTAATACTGTTAAATATAAAACATCTTTTGATAAAAATTTAACGTTGATTAGTATTGATGAATTAGATCTGTCAATTTATTCTAAATTTTTATTAAAAAGACATAATATTCTAACGCTTTACGATTTATTTAAAATAGATAAAAGAGTATTAGAACGTTTTTATAACATTAGTTATAAAACTTTACAAAGTATTGAAAGAAAAATGGTAAAATATGGTACAGTAAACAAATAAATAAAACAAAAGAATGTTTTTCTTTATTTTTTGAAAAATAAAGAAAAACATTCTTTTGTTTTACTAAATTAGCATGTATGGCTGAGTGGTCAAAAGCAATGGACTCATAATCCATCTCCGAAAGGATATCACAGGTTCAAACCCTGTTGCATGCAAAAAGATCATTAAAAAAAAATCTATGAGGCAAAGGCATTATAATAGTACTCTTATTAATTAAAAATTTTTAAATTTATGCGATAATAAAAATATTATAAGATAAAAATTAGTTTTTGGAGGGATTTTAAGTATATGAAATTACGATTATTTACTTCTGGTATTTTAGGTGATGATAAAAGATCAATGGAAACAACACAAGATCTTTGGTTTTTCCGTATCGTTCATGATTTTTTTGCTACATTTGAAGGTGTTTCTGTTTATCAGAAAATTTTTGCATCTCATTTTGGCCAAATAGCTCTAATTTTTTTATGGGCTTCTGGAAACTTATTTTATGTTTCATCTCAAGGAAACTTTGAACAATGGGTAAGTGATCCTTTACATACAAGACCTATTGCTCATGCAATATGGGATCCTCAGTTCGGACAATCTGCTGTTGCAGCTTATACTAGAGCAGGAGCTTCAGGACCTGTAACATTATCAACATCTGGTCTTTATCAATGGTGGTATACAATAGGTATGCGATCTAATGACGATTTATCAACAGCTTCAATGTTTTTATTAATTTTATCAGTGTTATTCTTAATTGCTGGTTTTATTCATGGATATGTTCCTTTATTTAAACCATCATTAGCTTTTTTTAAAGATGCAGAGTCTAGATTAAATCACCATCTTTCTGCATTATTCGGCGTAAGTTCACTAGCTTGGACAGGTCATTTAATTCATGTTGCTATTCCTGAGTCACGAGGACAACATATACGTTGGAATAATTATTTATCTACATTGCCGCATCCAGATGGATTAGCTCCATTTTTTAGTGGAAATTGGTCTGCTTATTCAACTAATCCAGATACTTTTAATCATGTTTTTGGGACTAGTAATGGTGCAGGTAGTGCTATTTTAACTTTTCAAGGAGGATTAAATCCTCAAACAGGAAGTTTATGGTTAACTGATATTGCACATCATCATTTAGCAATTGCTGTTCTTTTTATTGTAGCAGGTCATATGTATAAAACTAATTGGAGTATTGGACATAATTTACAAGAATTAGTTGAAGGTCATAATATTATTAATGGTCGATTTAATCATAAAGGTCTTTATCAAACAGTTAATACTTGTTTAAATTTACAATTAGCTTTAGCGCTTGCTGCTGTTGGTACTATTTGTTCATTAGTAGCTCAACATATGTATTCATTACCAGCATATGCTTACATGGCTCAAGATTATGTAACTCAAGCTGCCTTATATACTCATCATCAATATATCGCAGGATTTATTATGTGTGGAGCTTTTGCTCATGGTACTATCTTTTTAGTTACAGAATATGATCCTGAAATTAATGCTGATAATGTTTTAGCTAGATTTTTAGAAAATAGAGAAGTTATTATTTCTCACTTAAGTTGGGTTTGTTTATTTTTAGGTTTTCATACTTTAGGGTTATATGTACACAATGATGTTATGTTAGCTTTTGAAACACCAGAAAAACAAATTTTAATTGAGCCTATTTTTGCACAATATATTCAAGCTGCACAAGGTAAATCTTCTTATGACTTTAATGTTTTATTATCGTCTTCAGTTAGTGATGCATATCTAATTCCAACACAATCTGCGAACAAAGGAATTTGGTTATCAGGTTGGTTAAATTCAATCAATAATAATACTAATTCTTTATTTATTGAAATAGGCCCTGGTGACTTTTTAGTTCATCATGCAATTGCATTAGGATTACATACAACTACACTTATTTTAGTAAAAGGTGCTTTAGATGCACGCGGTTCGAAGCTTATGCCTGATAAAAAACGTTTTGGTTATGGTTTCCCTTGTGATGGTCCTGGTCGTGGTGGTACTTGTGACATTTCTGCTTGGGATGCTTTCTATTTAGCTATTTTTTGGATGCTTAATACTATTGGTTGGGTAACTTTTTATTGGCATTGGAAGCATTTAGGTATTTGGCAAGGTAATACGAAACAATTCTATGAATCTTCAACATATTTAATGGGTTGGCTTCGTGATTATTTATGGTTAAATTCTTCTCAATTAATTAACGGTTATAACCCGTTAGGAATGAATGCATTATCTGTTTGGTCTTGGATGTTTTTATTTGGTCATTTAATCTACGCTACAGGTTTTATGTTCTTAATTTCTTGGCGTGGTTATTGGCAAGAACTTATTGAAACTTTAGTTTGGGCTCATGATCGTTTACCTATTGTTTTATGGCCTGAGAAACCAGTTGCTCTAACAATTGTTCAAGCACGTTTTGTTGGATTAATTCATTTTACAGTAGGATATATTTTAACATATGCGGCTTTCTTAATAGCTTCAACTTCAGGAAAATTTAGTTAATAATAAATTAATTTAATTAATTTATTAATATAGTTGTATTAATTTTTTGATTAATATAAATTAATTAGTTATAATATTATAGAGTAACAAGAGTTACTCTATATATTATTTTAATATAGAACAAAATTTTTTAGAGGTTTATAGATAAAAAAATTATCATATGACTATACAATTATAATATTGTATAATTTTATCCGAACAAAAAAAATTATAGTCAAAATGACAGCAATTATTGAGCGTCGTGAAAATTCAAGCTTATGGGCACGTTTTTGTGAGTGGATTACTTCAACTGAGAACCGTTTATACATCGGTTGGTTTGGTGTTTTAATGGTTCCTACTTTATTAACAGCTACTACTGTTTTTATTATTGGATTCATCGCAGCTCCTCCAGTAGATATCGATGGTATTCGTGAGCCAGTTTCAGGTTCATTATTATACGGAAACAACATCATTTCTGGTGCTATCGTTCCTACATCAAACGCTATTGGTTTACACTTCTACCCAATCTGGGAAGCTGCATCAGTTGATGAGTGGTTATACAACGGTGGTCCTTACCAAATGATCGTTTGTCACTTCTTCATTGGTGTTTGTTCTTACATGGGACGTGAGTGGGAGCTTTCATTCCGTTTAGGTATGAGACCTTGGATCGCTGTAGCTTACTCAGCTCCAGTTGCTGCAGCTACTGCTGTATTCATCATTTACCCAATCGGTCAAGGATCTTTCTCAGATGGTATGCCTTTAGGTATTTCTGGTACTTTCAACTTCATGATCGTATTCCAAGCTGAGCACAACATTCTTATGCACCCTTTCCACATGTTAGGTGTTGCTGGTGTTTTCGGTGGATCATTATTCTCAGCAATGCATGGTTCATTAGTTACATCATCTTTAATTCGTCAGACTACTGAAAACGAATCAACAAACAACGGTTACGTTTTTGGTCAGGAAGAAGAAACTTACAACATTGTTGCTGCACACGGATACTTTGGACGTTTAATCTTCCAATACGCATCTTTCAACAACTCTCGTTCATTACACTTCTTCTTAGCAGCTTGGCCAGTAATTGGTATCTGGTTCACTGCAATGGGTATCTCAACTATGGCTTTCAACTTAAACGGTTTCAACTTCAACCAGTCAATTATCGATTCACAAGGTCGTGTAATTAACTCATGGGCTGATATCATCAACCGTGCTAACTTAGGTATGGAAGTTATGCATGAGCGTAACGCACACAACTTCCCATTAGACTTAGCTTAATTTTAAGTTAATAGTTTAAATGGAAAAATTACTGATCTCTATTATTAGAGATCAGTAATCCTTTTATATAATATATATTTTTCTGAAAATAATATTTGTGAATTTTAATCGAAAAAAGGTTTTTTATTTAAAACTCTAAAATTTGAGTGTTTCTATGATAAGAGTTTAAATTCATTTTGAAATGAAGAATAAAGAATATGGCTATTGACGTATCAAATCAAAACGATGATTTAGTCAAAGTTGTTGTAGATGTAGATCCAGTTCCAACTGATTTCGAACGATGGGCCAAACCAGGTCATTTTTCAAGATCACTATCAAAAGGTCCTTTAACTACAACGTGGATATGGAACCTTCATGCTGACGTTCACGATTTTGATGGTTATAGTACTAATTTACAAGATATATCGCGAAAAATATTTAGTGCACATTTTGGGCAATTAGGAATTATATTTATTTGGTTAAGTGGAATGTATTTTCATGGGGCACGATTCTCAAATTATGAAGCTTGGTTAAGTAATCCTGCTAAGATCAAACCTAGTGCTCAAGTTGTTTGGCCTATTGTTGGTCAAGACATTTTAAATGGTGATGTTGGTGATGGTTTTAGGGGAGTTCAAATTACATCTGGACTTTTCCATGTTTGGCGAGCTAGTGGAATAACTAATGAATTAGAATTATTCAGTACAGCAATTGGTGGTCTAGTTATGGCCTTCTTAATGTTTTTTGCTGGATGGTTCCATTACCACAAAGCTGCTCCAAAATTACAATGGTTTCAGAATGCAGAATCTATGTTAAATCACCACCTTTCAGGTTTACTTGGATTAGGAAGTTTATCTTGGGCTGGTCATCAAATTCATATTGCAATACCTATTAACAAATTATTAGATAAAGGTGTTAGTGCTTCTGAAATACCTCTTCCTCACGAATTCTTGGTTGATAAAACACAAATGATTAATATTTTTCCGAGTTTTGAAAAAGGTTTAACTCCTTTCTTTACTCTAAATTGGAAAGAATATAGTGATTTCTTAACTTTTCAAGGAGGATTAGATCCTCAAACAGGAAGTTTATGGTTGACTGATATTGCACACCATCATTTAGCAATTGCTGTTCTTTTTATTGTAGCAGGTCATATGTACAAAACTAATTGGAGTATTGGACATAGATTGAAAGAAATTTTAGAAGGTCATAAAGTTTTATCTGTTTCAAAAGGTCATAGTGGTCTTTACGAAATTTTTACAACTTCTTGGCATGCTCAATTATCTTTAAACTTAGCTATGTTAGGATCGTTATCTATTATTGTGGCTCACCATATGTATGCTATGCCTCCTTATCCTTATATTAGTGTTGATTATGCAACTCAATTATCGTTATTTACACATCATATGTGGATTGGTGGATTCTGTATTGTAGGAGCAGGTGCTCATGCATCTATTTTTATGGTTCGTGATTATAATCCAGCAGATAATTACAACAATTTATTAGATCGTATCATTTGTCAACGTGATGCAATTATTTCTCATTTAAACTGGGCGTGTATCTTTTTAGGACTTCACAGTTTCGGTCTTTATATTCATAATGATACTATGTCGGCATTAGGTCGATCTGATGATATGTTTTCGGACACTGCTATTCAATTACAACCAATATTCTCACAATTTATTCAGAGAATTCATTATATGACAATTGAATCAACGGCTCCTTATGTAAGTCATGGTACAAGTCCTGCTTGGGGTGGTGATATTGTAGCAATAAATGGAAAAATTGCTATGATGCCTATTTCTTTAGGAACTTCAGATTTTATGGTTCATCATATTCATGCATTTACAATCCATGTAACAGTTCTTATTTTATTAAAAGGGGTATTATTTTCAAGAAATTCTAGATTAATTCCTGATAAGTCAAATTTAGGTTTCCGTTTCCCTTGTGATGGTCCTGGTCGTGGTGGTACATGTCAAGTTTCTGCTTGGGATCACGTTTTCTTAGGTTTATTTTGGATGTATAATTCACTATCAATTGTTATTTTCCATTTTAGTTGGAAATTACAGTCTGATGTTTGGGGAAATGTTAATTCTTCTGTAGTTTCACATATTACTCGTGGTAATTTTGCACAGTCGGCTAATACAATTAATGGTTGGTTACGTGATTTCTTATGGTCACAATCATCTCAAGTTATTCAGTCTTATGGTTCTTCACTTTCTGCATATGGATTAATATTTTTAGGTGCACATTTTGTTTGGGCATTTAGTTTAATGTTTTTATTTAGTGGAAGAGGATATTGGCAAGAACTTATTGAATCTATTGTTTGGGCACATAATAAATTAAAGGTAGCACCTGCTATTGCTCCTCGTGCTTTAAGTATTACTCAAGGTCGTGCAGTAGGAGTAGCGCACTATTTATTAGGTGGTATTGGTACAACGTGGAGTTTCTTTTTAGCAAGAATTATTTCAGTAAATTAGAAGGTATATTCTTTTTTTAGATTCTTTTAATTTCAGTTAATCTTATATGATATAATTTGTGAAAATTATAATTATAAAATATATGGTTATAAATCCATTAATGTAGTTCTGTTAATTGTAATATTATTATTTGGGGTTTTATCTTTATTTTCATTTTTAATGAAAATAAAGATTTATATATATAGATTAAAATTATATTTCAAAATTGAAGGGAAAAAAATTCTATGGCAGTTATCTACAATTGGTTTAACGACCGTTTAGAGATTCAAGCAGTAGCAGATGATATTACAGCAAAATATGTACCTCCACATGTAAATCTTTTCTATTGTCTTGGTGGAATCACATTAACTTGCTTTTTAATTCAAGTAGCAACAGGATTTGCGCTTACATTTTACTATAGACCTACAGTAGGAGAAGCATTATCATCTGTTCGATCTATTATGTTAGATACAAATTTTGGTTGGTTAATACGATCAGTTCACAGATGGTGTGCTAGTATGATGGTATTGATGATGGTTCTTCATGTTTTCCGTGTTTATTTAACTGGTGGTTTTAAAAATCCTAGAGAATCAACTTGGGTAACTGGAGTTATTATGGCATCTTGTACAGTATCTTTTGGTGTTACAGGATATTCATTACCTTGGGATCAGGTTGGTTATTGGGCTGTTAAAATTGTAACAGGTGTTCCTGAAGCTATTCCAGTTATTGGACCTGCAATTGTTCAATTATTAAGAGGGAATTCTAGTGTAGGACAAGCAACTTTAACTCGTTTCTATAGTCTTCATACTTTTGTTTTACCTTTACTAACAGCTGTTTTTATGTTAGGTCATTTCCTAATGATTCGTAAACAAGGTATTAGTGGTCCACTTTAATCTTTATTTTTAATTATTGAGGTAATGAAGATATATTTGATTTAGTTTGACGTAAATATAATTATTCTCTATTTTTTATTGTCTTATGTCAGTTGTTAAAGAGCCTACTTTGGCAGATTTTTATGTGCGTAAGAAATTATATACAGGTATGGGTCACAACTATTATGGTGAACCTGCTTGGCCTAATGATTTATTATACATGTTTCCTGTTGTTATCTTAGGAACTTTATTTTGTCTTGTTAGTTTAGCAGTTTTAGAGACTGGTTCAATAGGTGATGCGTCTGATCCTTTTAAAACACCAGAAGAAATTTTACCAGAATGGTATTTTTACCCGGTTTTCCAAATATTACGTACAGTTCCTAGTAAGCTTATCGGTATTTTATTAATGGCTGGAGTACCTGTGGGATTAGCAACAGTTCCATTTATTGAAAATATTAATCAATTTCAAAATCCATTTCGTCGTCCAATAGCTTCAGCTGTATTTTTATTTGGTACTTTAGTTGCTATTTGGTTAGGAATAGGTGCAACTTTACCGATTGATATTTCTTTAACTTTAGGATTATTTTAATCTTTAATTAAACTAATTAATCTATTAACCTTTACTTTGAATATCGGGAATTATATGATATTCATCTGTTATATTATAAGTATATAAAATATTACTTTATTTGATGTTGTTTGATCTTCTTATTTAAGAAGATCAAACAACATTTTAACATGTTTTCAATGAAGAAGAAAGGTAATTGTCTTTCTATTTATTTTTTCTTAAAAAATAGTAAAATATTAAAAGTAAGATCAGTTATGGAATAAATCATATAATCAATAAAACTGCTTTGGGTGGACACCTAGGTACTCAGAGACGATGAAGGGCGTAGAAACCAACGAAAAGCTTTGTGGAGCTGGAAACAAGCTATGAATCAAAGATTCCCGAAATAGGGCAACCTTTAAAACTTCTCGATGAATTCATAATCGAGAAAGAGACAACCTGATGAATTGAAACATCTTAGTAGTCAGTGGAAAAGAAAACAAATATGTGTATTCTCTTAGTAGCGGCGAGCGAAGAGAGAGTAGTCTAAACCAATTTAGTTGGTGTTGTGGGATAATAACATCAGAAAAACTATTAATCAAAATGAAACAGCTGAATCCTGTACCAAAGATGGTGATAGTCCAGTAATAAAAGATTTTCTTAGTTTTTTCTAATTGTCCCGAGTAGCATGGGGTATGTGGAATACCGTGTAAATCAACGAGGACCACCTCGTAAGACTAAATACTCCTGAGTGACCGATAGTGAAGTAGTACCGTCAGGGAAAGGTGAAAAGAACCCCTTTAGGGGAGTGAAATAGAATATGAAACCTTAAGTTAACAAGATGTAGGAGGGAAAATTAAACCTGACTGCTTGCCTGTTGAAGAATGAGCCGGCGACTTATAAATTGTGGCTTGATTAAAGACTAATAAATTTTTCTGTAGTCAAAGCGAAAGCGAGTTTGAATCAAAGCGTATTAGTCACTGTTTATAGACTCGAACCCGAGTGATCTAACCATGACCAGAGTGAAGCTTAGGTAAAACTGAGTGGAGGCTCGAACTGACCGATGTTGAAAAATCGGCAGATGAGTTGTGGTTAGCGGAGAAATTCCAATCGAACTCGGAGCTAGCTAGTTCTCCCCGAAATGTGTTGAGGCGCAGCGATGATTGAAGGATTGTTGATAGGGGTAAAGCACTGTTTCGGTGCGGGCTGTGAAAACGGTACCAAATCGATGCAAACTCAGAATACTATCCATATTTTCCAATCATTAGTGAGACTGTGGGGGATAAGCTTCATTGTCAAGAGGGAAACAACCCAGACCATCGATTAAGGCCCCTAAATGATTACTCAGTGAAAAAGGAGGTAATAATACCGAGACAACCAGAAGGTTTGCTTAGAAGCAGCAATCCTTAAAAGAGTGCGTAATAGCTCACTGGTTAAGTGTTGTTGCACCGAAAATGAATGGGACTAAGTAATTCTGCCGAATTCGTGGGAAATTCTTAATTAGTAAGAATTATCGGTAGGGGAGCGTTCTATAGTAGGGTAAAGTAGAAATGTAAATTTCTGTGGACGAAATAGAAGTGAGAATGTTGGCTTGAGTAACGAAAACACTGGTGAGAATCCAGTGCCCCGAAAACCTAAGGGTTCCTTTACAAGGCTCGTCCGTGAAGGTTAAGTCAGGTCCTAAGGTCAGGTCGAAAGACGTAGCCGATGGAAAACAGGTTAATATTCCTGTACTTTTTTTATGTTATGACAAGGGACGAAGGATGAAGACGTAGGTCTAGATAATGGAATTCTGGTAAAAATCTTCAAAGCAATGAGAATATGAAGAAAAACATATTTAAGCTAAGAGATGATTTAATTTTATTTCTTTTTATCTAATAAAAAGAAATAAAATTCAACGACCTTTATTCTTCCAAGAAAAGCTTGAATCATTTATACATAAGAAAATCTGTACCCGAAACTGGCACAAGTAGGTAGGTATATTATACTAAGGGGCTCGAGAGACTTCTCTCTAAGGAACTCGGCAAAATGACTCCGTAACTTCGGGATAAGGAGTGCCTCTTTTTAAGAAGAGGTTGCAGTGAATAGGCCCAGGCGACTGTTTACCAAAAACACAGGTCTCGCAAATCGTAAGGTGATGTATGGGGGCTGACGCCTGCCCAGTGCCGGAAGGTGAAAGAAGTTGGTGAAAGCTGACGACTGAAGTCCCGGTGAACGGCGGCCGTAACTATGACGGTCCTAAGGTAGCGAAATTCCTTGCGGGGTAAGTTCCCGCCTGCACGAAAGGCGTAACGATCTGGGCACTGTCTTGGAGAGAATCTCGGTGAAATAAACATATCTGTGAAGATGCGGATTATTTATACCTGGACAGAAAGACCCTATGAAGCTTGACTGTAATTTGTGATTGGATCTGGGCTTCTCTTGCGCAGTCTAAGTGGGAGGCATTGATGAATTCTTTTCGGGGAATTCTGAGCCGATATTGAGAGACCACTCTGGAAAAGTTAAGATTCTAAAGATATTCCTTGAATCAGGATATCTGACAGTCTCAGGTGGACAGTTTCACTGGGGCGGTGACCTCCTAAAGAGTAACGGAGGTGTACAAAGGTTCCTTCAAGCTGGACGGAAATCAGCTGAAGAGTGCAAAGGCAAAAGGGAGCTTGACTGCAAGACTTACAAGTCAAGCAGAGACGAAAGTCGGTCTTAGTGATCCGACGGTTCCGAGTGGAAGGGCCGTCGCTCAACGGATAAAAGTTACTCTAGGGATAACAGGCTGATCTTCCCCAAGAGTTCATATCGACGGGAAGGTTTGGCACCTCGATGTCGGCTCATCGCAGCTCGGAGCGGTAGTACGTTCCAAGAGTTGGGCTGTTCGCCCATTAAAGCGGTACGTGAGCTGGGTTCAGAACGTCGTGAGACAGTTCGGTCCATATCCGGTATAAACGTTAAAATATTGAGAGGAGCTTTTCATAGTACGAGAGGACCTGAAAAGACAAACCAATGGTGTACCAGTTCTCATTCCAATGAGACACGCTGGGTAGCTAAGTTTGGAGTGGATAACTACTGAAAGCATCTAAGTAGGAAGCCCACCTCAAGATGAGTATTTTTTATTTTCTTAAAAGTTTCAGCAAGATAAGCTGATAGATAGGTAGTGTGTGTAAGGCTAGTAATAGTTTTAGCTTAACTATACTAATAATACTAAAATGAATATGATTCTTTTCGTTATTGTAATCAAGAATTAATCCTTTTTAACCAATTTTTATTATTGCTGGTGTGTTCATTGAAGAGGAACAACACTAATCCATTCCGAACTTAGTTGTTAAACTCTTTAAAGATATTTTTATCTCATGCCAGTAATAAGTAATAAAAAAGAAAAGGGCTATTAGCTCAGTTGGTTAGAGCGCACCCCTGATAAGGGTGAGGTAACTGGTTCAAATCCAGTATAGCCCATTATGATGTAGGGGATATAGCTCAATTGGTAGAGCGCTGCCTTTGCAAGGCAGATGTTAGGGGTTCGAGTCCCCTTATTTCCACACTAAAAACTTCTATGTCTTGCAGAGGATTCGAACCTCCACGCCAAAGCTATCGATTTTGAATCGATCGTGTCTACCATTCCACCAGCAAGACTACATTAGCCCTTGAGAAAACAAACCCCCAAGGGGAGTCGAACCCCTGTTTACTCCGTGAAAAGGAGGTGTCCTAGGCCTCTAGACGATGGGGGCTTGATTACAATTAAATCAATTTCCATAACTTCCTAAAATCTTTGTGTTTCGTTGCTAAAAGTTCTATCTTTTATTCCTTTCTTGAAGGAGGGTGATCCAAGGCCACCTTCCAGTAGCCTTACCTTGTTACGACTTCACCCCAGTTATTAACTCCACCTTAGATACCCCTCTCCTTGATTTGGTTAAGGTAATAGCTTTGGGTGTAGCCAATTTCCGTGGTGTGACGGGCGGTGTGTACAAGGCCCGGGAACGTATTCACCGCTGTGTAGCTGACCAGCGATTACTAGCGATTCCAACTTCATGTAGGCGAGTTTCAGCCTACAATTCGAACTGAGATTAAGTTTCTGAGGTTAGCTCCTCTTTGCAGTATTGCATCTCATTGTCTTAATCGTTGTAGCACGTGTGTAGCCCAGAACTTAAGGGGCATGATGACTTGACGTCATCCTCACCTTCCTCCGGTTTGTCACCGGCAGTACTTTTAGAGAAATAACTAAAAACAAGGGTTGCGCTCGTTGCGGGACTTAACCCAACACCTCACGGCACGAGCTGACGACAGCCATGCACCACCTGTCATCCTTAACAATCTCTTCTTTCAAAGAGCGATAGATGTAGTCGAGTCCTGGTAAGGTTCTTCGCGTTGCATCGAATTAAACCACATGCTCCACCGCTTGTGCGGGCCCCCGTCAATTCCTTTAAGTTTCACTCTTGCGAGCATACTCCCCAGGTGGGATATTTAACGCGTTAGCTTCAGTACTAAATAGTTTTACCTAATACCTAATATCCATCGTTTACGGCGAGGAATACTGGGGTATCTAATCCCATTCTCTCCCCTCGCTTTCGTCTCTCAGTGTCAGTACAAGTCCAGCAGAATGCTTTCGCCATCGGTGTTCTTCCGAATATCTACGCATTTCACCGCTACACTCGGAGTTCCTTCTACCTCTACTTGACTCTAGCTTATTAGTTTCAGTTGCTGGTATCAAAATTGAGTTCTGAAATTTAACAACTGACTTAAGTAAGCAACCTACAGACGCTTTACACCCAATAATTCCGGATAACGCTTGCATCCCCCGTATTACCGCGGCTGCTGGCACGGAGTTAGCCGATGCTTATTCTTTAGATACCGTCAGAACTTCTTCTCTAAGAAAAGGAGTTTACAACCCATAGGCTTTCATCCTCCACGCGGTATTGCTCCGTCAGGCTTTCGCCCATTGCGGAAAATTCCTCACTGCTGCCTCCCGTAGGAGTCCGGACCGTATCTAAGTTCCGGTGTGGCTGTCTATCCTCTCAGACCAGCTACTGATTATAGCTTTGGTAAGCTTTTACCCTACCAACAGGCTAATCAGACGCAAGCTCATCTCTAGGCAATATATATAAATATATCATTTTACTTCTCAGCTTATAGAGTATTAGCAATCGTTTCCAATTGTTATCCTCTACCTAAAGGTAGATTCTTACGCGTTACTCACCCGTGCGCCACTAGAAAACAAAGTTTTCTCGTTCGACTTGCATGTGTCAGGCATACCGCCAGCGTTCATCCTGAGCCAGGATCAAACTCTCTAATAAAAAATATTTTTAGAACGTTGAGAATAGTTTTAGTGTCATAAGACATGTACACCAACTGTTTATCTTTTTCTCAACAGCTATCTGCATGTTTATATTATAACTTAGACTAAGTTTATATGTCAAATTTTAACGTTTTTCTTTAGAATTTAATTTTATTTTTAATTATCTTTATTTTCTGCACTAGTTTTTACATATAAAATTAAAAGAAACGATGTTGGGATAAGTATAAAAAGCGCTACAGCAATGACTCCTAAAATATTTACTTCCATTTTTAATCCTCCAAAAATCAATTAATTCATAGATTTTAAATCATATTTAAATTTATAATTACGTTCATCATCTTTATTTATTTCTTGAACAATATATTTAATATATTTATTAGCTTCTTCATCTCTCTTTTGATCACGAATCTCATCATTATATCGAAAAGCATACCAATTAACACTATTTGAATTTTTTAAACTCGCTTCAATTGGTTTAGGTGAAACATTTAATTTAAAGAATAAATATTGTTCATAATTTTCAAGATCTAAAGCATCTAGTAAAAAAATATTATCATTTTGATAAAAGATATTCTCATTAACATAAAATAATTTTCGTAAGGCTGGATTCGAAAAAAGTGAATAAGAATTACGAACTAAATTATTTAATGTTTGTAAATTTGTTAAAGTCATTGGACCTTGAATTAATTTATTTTCATCAATTGAATAAAAAGGATAAGAATCTAATTGCGATTTTGTATTAAAATTTTTTAAAATTAAATTATTTGTTATAACTAATTGATTTAAATTGTGATTCCAAGTAATATATAAGGGTGATGAAGTAGTTGATAAAAGACCTTTATAATTATCATAAGAAAACTGATTAAATTTATCAGGAATAATTTCTTCATGCGTATATTTATTTTTTCTATATTCTTCAATTAAAGGATAATCAAATTTTAAAATTGATCTTTGATTAGGATTTTCATTTAATGAAATTGGAAATAGTTTTGAAACAATACGTAATGTCCCATTAAACTGTTGATTGTAAACATTATTAATATAACTCTTTGAATTAAAAAAGTTATTACGAAACAAATCAAAATGATTCATCTTTGAATAATAATAATTTGATTCATAATAATTAGATAAAGCTACTCTTCTATTAAATAAATCCGCTTCTTGTGGTTCTAATAAAATAGAGTTTGTTAATTGACGAGATATCATACTATCAACTTCAAAATTTAATAAAACTTTATAAATTGTATTTATATAATATTTTTGCTTAATTTCCTGTTGTACTTCAAATAAGTCTGCTTCAGTTGTATTTGCTGCAAAAAAAGCTTTTTTATATGGAATAAAGTCTAATTTAAAATTAGAATCCATAATTTCTTTATAAAAATTAAATTTAGTGTTTTTATTTAAATAATTTTCATTAATAAAACTGTTATTATCATTAAAAATTTTCTTCGTTTCACGATTTTTATAACGATCAGTAGGAAATACATCCAGACTTCTATATTCTTTCATTGAATGATTATTAAATTCTTTTTTAGTATCAATTGACTTCTGAGGTTTTGGTCTTCTTTCACGTTCATTAAACTTATCATATCGACTCATCCATTCATATTCTACTTGATAATTAACTTCTTCAAACTCTAAAGTATTTTTATATTCTTTATCATTAAATGAAAAAATATCAATATACATAAAATCATTATCATTCCCAATAAATCCATCTCTTCTTCCAGGAGCTAAAGAGATTCGAATTTGGGGATCAGAGGAATTAGTATTTAATAAAATCCTCGATAAGGCCTTATCTTGAGGGGTAAAGCCTAATGAACTCGTAAGTAAATAACCTACATCAAAATTTGAGATTGAAGCAATTGTTACACCAATAATTAGAACTAATGTATTAAATCCAACAAGATTCATAAAATTTTTAAATTCACTATTGGTTTTATTATTATTGCTTGTGATAAAAACCTTGTGAAATCTAAATAATAATCTTATTATTATTACATTATATATATAAGAGAAAAAAATACAGCCTATAAAAATTCCGAAGATATAACTACCTTGTGTTAAGTAGTATTGAGAAATCGACGGAGAAGATGAAATTGATAAAATATTTGATTCTCGTCCAAAGTTAAATGATGAAAAATTTGAAAATAAACTTACACTTTCCGTCCATGATAAAAGAAAATGCATACCAAAAATACTTTCAATTTCTTTTTGTTTATTAAGCTTTTCTAAATCTACTTTATTCTTACGATTTTTATTTTTTTGTGTAAAAGTTGTTGAATTAATAGTTTTTCTTAAAAAATTTACAATTATAAAAATAGCTAAGAAATAATTTAAAGGTTCTAATGAAAACCATTGAATTATAACAGGTCGGAATCCAAATAAAAGACAGAAAAATAATGAGCATTGACCTATAAGCCAACCTAAAGTTGCTATTATTCCATAAGAAGGTCCTGATGTAAAGAATCTATAAAAACATATTAATTGATTGCATGAAAAAGGTAATGATAAAAAAATACTGTTTAAGAAGCCAATAAAAAACTTATTATCTAAATAAACAGGTAATTGTAATAATGTTATTGAATTACTATATTGACTTTTGAAAAAAATATCTTCATTTAAAATATTTTCTTTTATATTAGTGTAAAATAAAGGAAAATTAGAAAATATTTTTAATAAATCGTTTTGAAAGAGCTTTAATATAAAAATTTTAAAACTTTCAAAGATTGGATAATAAAAATATATTAATTGGTTTAAAAAAGTAATTGGAGGTAGAATAAATTTATTTACGATAAAATCTAAAAAAAAACTTCCTGTCAAAAGAGGTAAAATCTCATTGACCGTATTTTTAGTTATTATATCGAGATCAAAATAATTAAATAAATTATCAATATTCCAATAACTAATTTCTGTAAAATCTTTCAAAAGTTGTGTGTAGGACATAATAATACAAATTTTTTGTTTAATTTTAAAGTTATTAATTAAAAAAATATACAATATTGATTATACAATAATTATTATAACATAACAGTACAATATACTTAAACATAGATGTATATAATGTTAATATTAATTATAAGTATTAAAGCTCTTCTGGTGGAATTGGTAGACACGCTGGTTTTAGGAACCAGTGCTTTTAGCGTGAGGGTTCAAGTCCCTCGAAGAGTAAAATTAAAAATTTATAAGTAGCGAATAATGGGAATTGAACCCATGATATTACCTTGGCAAGGTAATGTTTTACCCCTAAACTATATTCGCAATTACGAGATTGACGGGACTCGAACCCGCAACTTCCGCCGTGACAGGGCGGTGCTCTAACCAATTGAACTACAATCCCTTTATATTAAAAAGTTCCACTTAATATATGTTATATCATTCTTGTAAGGGAAGGTGGCAGAGAGGTCGATTGCATCGGTTTTGAAAACCGTCGTAGTGAACACTACCGAGGGTTCGAATCCCTCCTTTCCCAATTAAAAGTTTTCAACTAAGTGTTTTTTCTTGTAAGTTTTGAGTCCGGAGGGATTCGAACCCCCGACTTTATAGTTCGTAGCCATACGCTCTAATCCAACTGAGCTACGGACCCTATCTTACAATAATGTTATAACATTTATATATAATATATTCTTTTTTCAATTAATAAATAATAAAAGGTTTGTATAATGATTTTGATAGGAATTTTTACTAAAAAAATTTTTATTATTTATTAACTAAAAATTAACTAAAATTTTAAACAATTAATCAAAACAAAAATTAGAACTTAAATAAAATAAAAATTTTTTTCAATCTATGAAATTTGAATTATTAAATCAAGTTAATCTTAAAAAAGATCATGAGATTCGTATTTATTCAACGTGTATAGGTTGTACACAATGTGTACGTGCTTGTCCTACAGATGTTCTAGAAATGGTTCCATCAACAACATGTAAAGCAAAACAAGTTGTAACAGTTCCTCGTATTGAAGACTGTGTTGGTTGTAAACGATGTGAATCTGCATGTCCTACAGATTTTTTAAGTATTAGAGTTTATCTTGGTGGTGAAACATTACGAAGTATGGGATTAGCTTATTAAAATTTTTATTTATATTGATGAGATTATGATATTATAATCTCATCAATCAATTAAATATCCTCAATAGCTCAGTGGTAGAGCAATCGGCTGTTAACCGATTAGTCGTAGGTTCAAATCCTACTTGGGGAGTACAAATATCTCTGGATTATGTCAACTTTCATAGAGATTTTTGCCTACTTAACTCAATTGGTTAGAGTGTCCGTCTCATACGCGGAATGTTGCTAGTTCAAGTCTAGTAGTAGGTATTTTTTTTTTTCTATTATGATATGCTATTATATAAGTTATAGTGAGCAAATTAGTTTTGCTCAACGTAGTTATACTTTTCTATAATATTATTTTAATATTAGATTATATGAATTAATTGATTTTTGGAGGATTAAAAATGGAAGTAAATATTTTAGGAGTCATTGCTGTAGCGCTTTTTATACTTATCCCAACATCGTTTCTTTTAATTTTATATGTAAAAACTAGTGCAGAAAATAAAGATAATTAAAAATAAAATTAAATTCTAAAGAAAAACGTTAAAATTTGACATATAAACTTAGTCTAAGTTATAATATAAACATGCAGATAGCTGTTGAGAAAAAGATAAACAGTTGGTGTACATGTCTTATGACACTAAAACTATTCTCAACGTTCTAAAAATATTTTTTATTAGAGAGTTTGATCCTGGCTCAGGATGAACGCTGGCGGTATGCCTGACACATGCAAGTCGAACGAGAAAACTTTGTTTTCTAGTGGCGCACGGGTGAGTAACGCGTAAGAATCTACCTTTAGGTAGAGGATAACAATTGGAAACGATTGCTAATACTCTATAAGCTGAGAAGTAAAATGATATATTTATATATATTGCCTAGAGATGAGCTTGCGTCTGATTAGCCTGTTGGTAGGGTAAAAGCTTACCAAAGCTATAATCAGTAGCTGGTCTGAGAGGATAGACAGCCACACCGGAACTTAGATACGGTCCGGACTCCTACGGGAGGCAGCAGTGAGGAATTTTCCGCAATGGGCGAAAGCCTGACGGAGCAATACCGCGTGGAGGATGAAAGCCTATGGGTTGTAAACTCCTTTTCTTAGAGAAGAAGTTCTGACGGTATCTAAAGAATAAGCATCGGCTAACTCCGTGCCAGCAGCCGCGGTAATACGGGGGATGCAAGCGTTATCCGGAATTATTGGGTGTAAAGCGTCTGTAGGTTGCTTACTTAAGTCAGTTGTTAAATTTCAGAACTCAATTTTGATACCAGCAACTGAAACTAATAAGCTAGAGTCAAGTAGAGGTAGAAGGAACTCCGAGTGTAGCGGTGAAATGCGTAGATATTCGGAAGAACACCGATGGCGAAAGCATTCTGCTGGACTTGTACTGACACTGAGAGACGAAAGCGAGGGGAGAGAATGGGATTAGATACCCCAGTATTCCTCGCCGTAAACGATGGATATTAGGTATTAGGTAAAACTATTTAGTACTGAAGCTAACGCGTTAAATATCCCACCTGGGGAGTATGCTCGCAAGAGTGAAACTTAAAGGAATTGACGGGGGCCCGCACAAGCGGTGGAGCATGTGGTTTAATTCGATGCAACGCGAAGAACCTTACCAGGACTCGACTACATCTATCGCTCTTTGAAAGAAGAGATTGTTAAGGATGACAGGTGGTGCATGGCTGTCGTCAGCTCGTGCCGTGAGGTGTTGGGTTAAGTCCCGCAACGAGCGCAACCCTTGTTTTTAGTTATTTCTCTAAAAGTACTGCCGGTGACAAACCGGAGGAAGGTGAGGATGACGTCAAGTCATCATGCCCCTTAAGTTCTGGGCTACACACGTGCTACAACGATTAAGACAATGAGATGCAATACTGCAAAGAGGAGCTAACCTCAGAAACTTAATCTCAGTTCGAATTGTAGGCTGAAACTCGCCTACATGAAGTTGGAATCGCTAGTAATCGCTGGTCAGCTACACAGCGGTGAATACGTTCCCGGGCCTTGTACACACCGCCCGTCACACCACGGAAATTGGCTACACCCAAAGCTATTACCTTAACCAAATCAAGGAGAGGGGTATCTAAGGTGGAGTTAATAACTGGGGTGAAGTCGTAACAAGGTAAGGCTACTGGAAGGTGGCCTTGGATCACCCTCCTTCAAGAAAGGAATAAAAGATAGAACTTTTAGCAACGAAACACAAAGATTTTAGGAAGTTATGGAAATTGATTTAATTGTAATCAAGCCCCCATCGTCTAGAGGCCTAGGACACCTCCTTTTCACGGAGTAAACAGGGGTTCGACTCCCCTTGGGGGTTTGTTTTCTCAAGGGCTAATGTAGTCTTGCTGGTGGAATGGTAGACACGATCGATTCAAAATCGATAGCTTTGGCGTGGAGGTTCGAATCCTCTGCAAGACATAGAAGTTTTTAGTGTGGAAATAAGGGGACTCGAACCCCTAACATCTGCCTTGCAAAGGCAGCGCTCTACCAATTGAGCTATATCCCCTACATCATAATGGGCTATACTGGATTTGAACCAGTTACCTCACCCTTATCAGGGGTGCGCTCTAACCAACTGAGCTAATAGCCCTTTTCTTTTTTATTACTTATTACTGGCATGAGATAAAAATATCTTTAAAGAGTTTAACAACTAAGTTCGGAATGGATTAGTGTTGTTCCTCTTCAATGAACACACCAGCAATAATAAAAATTGGTTAAAAAGGATTAATTCTTGATTACAATAACGAAAAGAATCATATTCATTTTAGTATTATTAGTATAGTTAAGCTAAAACTATTACTAGCCTTACACACACTACCTATCTATCAGCTTATCTTGCTGAAACTTTTAAGAAAATAAAAAATACTCATCTTGAGGTGGGCTTCCTACTTAGATGCTTTCAGTAGTTATCCACTCCAAACTTAGCTACCCAGCGTGTCTCATTGGAATGAGAACTGGTACACCATTGGTTTGTCTTTTCAGGTCCTCTCGTACTATGAAAAGCTCCTCTCAATATTTTAACGTTTATACCGGATATGGACCGAACTGTCTCACGACGTTCTGAACCCAGCTCACGTACCGCTTTAATGGGCGAACAGCCCAACTCTTGGAACGTACTACCGCTCCGAGCTGCGATGAGCCGACATCGAGGTGCCAAACCTTCCCGTCGATATGAACTCTTGGGGAAGATCAGCCTGTTATCCCTAGAGTAACTTTTATCCGTTGAGCGACGGCCCTTCCACTCGGAACCGTCGGATCACTAAGACCGACTTTCGTCTCTGCTTGACTTGTAAGTCTTGCAGTCAAGCTCCCTTTTGCCTTTGCACTCTTCAGCTGATTTCCGTCCAGCTTGAAGGAACCTTTGTACACCTCCGTTACTCTTTAGGAGGTCACCGCCCCAGTGAAACTGTCCACCTGAGACTGTCAGATATCCTGATTCAAGGAATATCTTTAGAATCTTAACTTTTCCAGAGTGGTCTCTCAATATCGGCTCAGAATTCCCCGAAAAGAATTCATCAATGCCTCCCACTTAGACTGCGCAAGAGAAGCCCAGATCCAATCACAAATTACAGTCAAGCTTCATAGGGTCTTTCTGTCCAGGTATAAATAATCCGCATCTTCACAGATATGTTTATTTCACCGAGATTCTCTCCAAGACAGTGCCCAGATCGTTACGCCTTTCGTGCAGGCGGGAACTTACCCCGCAAGGAATTTCGCTACCTTAGGACCGTCATAGTTACGGCCGCCGTTCACCGGGACTTCAGTCGTCAGCTTTCACCAACTTCTTTCACCTTCCGGCACTGGGCAGGCGTCAGCCCCCATACATCACCTTACGATTTGCGAGACCTGTGTTTTTGGTAAACAGTCGCCTGGGCCTATTCACTGCAACCTCTTCTTAAAAAGAGGCACTCCTTATCCCGAAGTTACGGAGTCATTTTGCCGAGTTCCTTAGAGAGAAGTCTCTCGAGCCCCTTAGTATAATATACCTACCTACTTGTGCCAGTTTCGGGTACAGATTTTCTTATGTATAAATGATTCAAGCTTTTCTTGGAAGAATAAAGGTCGTTGAATTTTATTTCTTTTTATTAGATAAAAAGAAATAAAATTAAATCATCTCTTAGCTTAAATATGTTTTTCTTCATATTCTCATTGCTTTGAAGATTTTTACCAGAATTCCATTATCTAGACCTACGTCTTCATCCTTCGTCCCTTGTCATAACATAAAAAAAGTACAGGAATATTAACCTGTTTTCCATCGGCTACGTCTTTCGACCTGACCTTAGGACCTGACTTAACCTTCACGGACGAGCCTTGTAAAGGAACCCTTAGGTTTTCGGGGCACTGGATTCTCACCAGTGTTTTCGTTACTCAAGCCAACATTCTCACTTCTATTTCGTCCACAGAAATTTACATTTCTACTTTACCCTACTATAGAACGCTCCCCTACCGATAATTCTTACTAATTAAGAATTTCCCACGAATTCGGCAGAATTACTTAGTCCCATTCATTTTCGGTGCAACAACACTTAACCAGTGAGCTATTACGCACTCTTTTAAGGATTGCTGCTTCTAAGCAAACCTTCTGGTTGTCTCGGTATTATTACCTCCTTTTTCACTGAGTAATCATTTAGGGGCCTTAATCGATGGTCTGGGTTGTTTCCCTCTTGACAATGAAGCTTATCCCCCACAGTCTCACTAATGATTGGAAAATATGGATAGTATTCTGAGTTTGCATCGATTTGGTACCGTTTTCACAGCCCGCACCGAAACAGTGCTTTACCCCTATCAACAATCCTTCAATCATCGCTGCGCCTCAACACATTTCGGGGAGAACTAGCTAGCTCCGAGTTCGATTGGAATTTCTCCGCTAACCACAACTCATCTGCCGATTTTTCAACATCGGTCAGTTCGAGCCTCCACTCAGTTTTACCTAAGCTTCACTCTGGTCATGGTTAGATCACTCGGGTTCGAGTCTATAAACAGTGACTAATACGCTTTGATTCAAACTCGCTTTCGCTTTGACTACAGAAAAATTTATTAGTCTTTAATCAAGCCACAATTTATAAGTCGCCGGCTCATTCTTCAACAGGCAAGCAGTCAGGTTTAATTTTCCCTCCTACATCTTGTTAACTTAAGGTTTCATATTCTATTTCACTCCCCTAAAGGGGTTCTTTTCACCTTTCCCTGACGGTACTACTTCACTATCGGTCACTCAGGAGTATTTAGTCTTACGAGGTGGTCCTCGTTGATTTACACGGTATTCCACATACCCCATGCTACTCGGGACAATTAGAAAAAACTAAGAAAATCTTTTATTACTGGACTATCACCATCTTTGGTACAGGATTCAGCTGTTTCATTTTGATTAATAGTTTTTCTGATGTTATTATCCCACAACACCAACTAAATTGGTTTAGACTACTCTCTCTTCGCTCGCCGCTACTAAGAGAATACACATATTTGTTTTCTTTTCCACTGACTACTAAGATGTTTCAATTCATCAGGTTGTCTCTTTCTCGATTATGAATTCATCGAGAAGTTTTAAAGGTTGCCCTATTTCGGGAATCTTTGATTCATAGCTTGTTTCCAGCTCCACAAAGCTTTTCGTTGGTTTCTACGCCCTTCATCGTCTCTGAGTACCTAGGTGTCCACCCAAAGCAGTTTTATTGATTATATGATTTATTCCATAACTGATCTTACTTTTAATATTTTACTATTTTTTAAGAAAAAATAAATAGAAAGACAATTACCTTTCTTCTTCATTGAAAACATGTTAAAATGTTGTTTGATCTTCTTAAATAAGAAGATCAAACAACATCAAATAAAGTAATATTTTATATACTTATAATATAACAGATGAATATCATATAATTCCCGATATTCAAAGTAAAGGTTAATAGATTAATTAGTTTAATTAAAGATTAAAATAATCCTAAAGTTAAAGAAATATCAATCGGTAAAGTTGCACCTATTCCTAACCAAATAGCAACTAAAGTACCAAATAAAAATACAGCTGAAGCTATTGGACGACGAAATGGATTTTGAAATTGATTAATATTTTCAATAAATGGAACTGTTGCTAATCCCACAGGTACTCCAGCCATTAATAAAATACCGATAAGCTTACTAGGAACTGTACGTAATATTTGGAAAACCGGGTAAAAATACCATTCTGGTAAAATTTCTTCTGGTGTTTTAAAAGGATCAGACGCATCACCTATTGAACCAGTCTCTAAAACTGCTAAACTAACAAGACAAAATAAAGTTCCTAAGATAACAACAGGAAACATGTATAATAAATCATTAGGCCAAGCAGGTTCACCATAATAGTTGTGACCCATACCTGTATATAATTTCTTACGCACATAAAAATCTGCCAAAGTAGGCTCTTTAACAACTGACATAAGACAATAAAAAATAGAGAATAATTATATTTACGTCAAACTAAATCAAATATATCTTCATTACCTCAATAATTAAAAATAAAGATTAAAGTGGACCACTAATACCTTGTTTACGAATCATTAGGAAATGACCTAACATAAAAACAGCTGTTAGTAAAGGTAAAACAAAAGTATGAAGACTATAGAAACGAGTTAAAGTTGCTTGTCCTACACTAGAATTCCCTCTTAATAATTGAACAATTGCAGGTCCAATAACTGGAATAGCTTCAGGAACACCTGTTACAATTTTAACAGCCCAATAACCAACCTGATCCCAAGGTAATGAATATCCTGTAACACCAAAAGATACTGTACAAGATGCCATAATAACTCCAGTTACCCAAGTTGATTCTCTAGGATTTTTAAAACCACCAGTTAAATAAACACGGAAAACATGAAGAACCATCATCAATACCATCATACTAGCACACCATCTGTGAACTGATCGTATTAACCAACCAAAATTTGTATCTAACATAATAGATCGAACAGATGATAATGCTTCTCCTACTGTAGGTCTATAGTAAAATGTAAGCGCAAATCCTGTTGCTACTTGAATTAAAAAGCAAGTTAATGTGATTCCACCAAGACAATAGAAAAGATTTACATGTGGAGGTACATATTTTGCTGTAATATCATCTGCTACTGCTTGAATCTCTAAACGGTCGTTAAACCAATTGTAGATAACTGCCATAGAATTTTTTTCCCTTCAATTTTGAAATATAATTTTAATCTATATATATAAATCTTTATTTTCATTAAAAATGAAAATAAAGATAAAACCCCAAATAATAATATTACAATTAACAGAACTACATTAATGGATTTATAACCATATATTTTATAATTATAATTTTCACAAATTATATCATATAAGATTAACTGAAATTAAAAGAATCTAAAAAAAGAATATACCTTCTAATTTACTGAAATAATTCTTGCTAAAAAGAAACTCCACGTTGTACCAATACCACCTAATAAATAGTGCGCTACTCCTACTGCACGACCTTGAGTAATACTTAAAGCACGAGGAGCAATAGCAGGTGCTACCTTTAATTTATTATGTGCCCAAACAATAGATTCAATAAGTTCTTGCCAATATCCTCTTCCACTAAATAAAAACATTAAACTAAATGCCCAAACAAAATGTGCACCTAAAAATATTAATCCATATGCAGAAAGTGAAGAACCATAAGACTGAATAACTTGAGATGATTGTGACCATAAGAAATCACGTAACCAACCATTAATTGTATTAGCCGACTGTGCAAAATTACCACGAGTAATATGTGAAACTACAGAAGAATTAACATTTCCCCAAACATCAGACTGTAATTTCCAACTAAAATGGAAAATAACAATTGATAGTGAATTATACATCCAAAATAAACCTAAGAAAACGTGATCCCAAGCAGAAACTTGACATGTACCACCACGACCAGGACCATCACAAGGGAAACGGAAACCTAAATTTGACTTATCAGGAATTAATCTAGAATTTCTTGAAAATAATACCCCTTTTAATAAAATAAGAACTGTTACATGGATTGTAAATGCATGAATATGATGAACCATAAAATCTGAAGTTCCTAAAGAAATAGGCATCATAGCAATTTTTCCATTTATTGCTACAATATCACCACCCCAAGCAGGACTTGTACCATGACTTACATAAGGAGCCGTTGATTCAATTGTCATATAATGAATTCTCTGAATAAATTGTGAGAATATTGGTTGTAATTGAATAGCAGTGTCCGAAAACATATCATCAGATCGACCTAATGCCGACATAGTATCATTATGAATATAAAGACCGAAACTGTGAAGTCCTAAAAAGATACACGCCCAGTTTAAATGAGAAATAATTGCATCACGTTGACAAATGATACGATCTAATAAATTGTTGTAATTATCTGCTGGATTATAATCACGAACCATAAAAATAGATGCATGAGCACCTGCTCCTACAATACAGAATCCACCAATCCACATATGATGTGTAAATAACGATAATTGAGTTGCATAATCAACACTAATATAAGGATAAGGAGGCATAGCATACATATGGTGAGCCACAATAATAGATAACGATCCTAACATAGCTAAGTTTAAAGATAATTGAGCATGCCAAGAAGTTGTAAAAATTTCGTAAAGACCACTATGACCTTTTGAAACAGATAAAACTTTATGACCTTCTAAAATTTCTTTCAATCTATGTCCAATACTCCAATTAGTTTTGTACATATGACCTGCTACAATAAAAAGAACAGCAATTGCTAAATGATGGTGTGCAATATCAGTCAACCATAAACTTCCTGTTTGAGGATCTAATCCTCCTTGAAAAGTTAAGAAATCACTATATTCTTTCCAATTTAGAGTAAAGAAAGGAGTTAAACCTTTTTCAAAACTCGGAAAAATATTAATCATTTGTGTTTTATCAACCAAGAATTCGTGAGGAAGAGGTATTTCAGAAGCACTAACACCTTTATCTAATAATTTGTTAATAGGTATTGCAATATGAATTTGATGACCAGCCCAAGATAAACTTCCTAATCCAAGTAAACCTGAAAGGTGGTGATTTAACATAGATTCTGCATTCTGAAACCATTGTAATTTTGGAGCAGCTTTGTGGTAATGGAACCATCCAGCAAAAAACATTAAGAAGGCCATAACTAGACCACCAATTGCTGTACTGAATAATTCTAATTCATTAGTTATTCCACTAGCTCGCCAAACATGGAAAAGTCCAGATGTAATTTGAACTCCCCTAAAACCATCACCAACATCACCATTTAAAATGTCTTGACCAACAATAGGCCAAACAACTTGAGCACTAGGTTTGATCTTAGCAGGATTACTTAACCAAGCTTCATAATTTGAGAATCGTGCCCCATGAAAATACATTCCACTTAACCAAATAAATATAATTCCTAATTGCCCAAAATGTGCACTAAATATTTTTCGCGATATATCTTGTAAATTAGTACTATAACCATCAAAATCGTGAACGTCAGCATGAAGGTTCCATATCCACGTTGTAGTTAAAGGACCTTTTGATAGTGATCTTGAAAAATGACCTGGTTTGGCCCATCGTTCGAAATCAGTTGGAACTGGATCTACATCTACAACAACTTTGACTAAATCATCGTTTTGATTTGATACGTCAATAGCCATATTCTTTATTCTTCATTTCAAAATGAATTTAAACTCTTATCATAGAAACACTCAAATTTTAGAGTTTTAAATAAAAAACCTTTTTTCGATTAAAATTCACAAATATTATTTTCAGAAAAATATATATTATATAAAAGGATTACTTTTGGGGTATCGCCAAGTGGTAAGGCTGTGGGTTTTGATTCCACCATCGAAGGTTCGATTCCTTCTACCCCAAAAAAAATTATTGATTATAAACTAAAGGGATACCTAAAAAACTCGCAATGTCTATAGCTTGTTCTTCAATATTACTAAATGAATCAGAAAAACCTTCACGAATAAATGGAATATCAATATCACCTTTTAATGAAATAGAAATGTTTTTTGGGCCAGTGTTTGAAGAAATTTTGATGGATTTAATATCATTTATTGAATAGCAAGCTTCAATTCTTCTATTTTTACCAGGAAAGCCCCAACGAAAAATTCTAATAACATTCTCTTTTTTATTAAATTCATTATATCCAAAGCCAATTTTTAAAAAAAAGGTAAGTAAAGAATAAAAAGTAAACAGTAAACCAAGTAAAGAATAAAAACCCATTACTAATCCTTGAGGAAAAAATACGATATTACCATTTAAACTATTAGTTTTAAGATCTAAAAACGAAAAAATACTAGCTTTTAAAAAAAAGATAGAACCTAAAAAAATAAAAATTGCAAATATGAGATTCGATATTTTTTTCGAACCAAGAACTGTATAACGATAAATAAAAACGTTTTCCATTAAAATTATATAAAATTAAAATATTTATACTTATAATAAGATTATTAGAACTAGAAATTAAAACCTTTTGATTTAGAATTATTTAATTAAGCTGTTATCGAAACTATTTTGTTTTTCAATTCTGCCCGTTTTCCTACTCTATTTCGTAAGAAATAAAGTTTAGATCTTTTAATTTTTGAATGCCTTTTAATAGTAATAGATAAAACTTGTGGTGTAGATAAAGCAAAAACATATTCAATACCAATTCCTTGAAAAATTCTTCGAATAGTTATGATATCCTGTGATTTTTTAGAAATCACAGTTCCTTCATATTGTTGTAGACGTTCTTTACTACCCTCTTTTATTAAAACCTTAACAGTGACAATATCGCCAACGGAAATTTTAGGTCTATCTAACTTTTTTTGAGAGTCTTTAACTTTCAATAATACTTCTGTAGTTAACATTATAAAAAGAAAATATATTTTAACAATAAAAAATTTAACAAAAGCTTTAAATTACCAATTAACTTACAACGTTAGAAACTACTCCAGCTCCAACAGTTCGACCGCCTTCTCGAATAGCAAATCTCATTCCTTTTTCAATAGCAATTGGCTGTACAAGTTCAACTGACATCGTTACACGATCACCAGGAACAACCATTCTCATCTCTGTATTATCTTCATCAGACTTTAATGACTCAATTTTACCAGTTACATCAGTTGTTCTAACATAAAATTGTGGACGGTAACCTTTAAAGAATGGTGTATGACGACCACCTTCTTCTTTAGTTAAAATATAAACTTGAGCATCAAAGCTTACATGAGGAGTAATACTACCTGGCTGAGCAACAACCATTCCTCTTTGAATATCAGCTTTTTGAATACCTCTTAAAAGCATACCTACATTATCTCCTGCAATACTTTCCTGAAGCATTTTTTGAAACATTTCTAAACCAGTTACAGTTGTACTTCTTGTTTCTCTTAATCCTACAATTTCAACAACATCACCAATTTTTACACCTCCACGTTCAACTCTACCTGTAGCAACAGTACCACGTCCAGTAATAGAGAAAACATCTTCAACTGCCATTAAAAAAGGTTTGTCTGTTTCACGCTCGGGAGTAGGAATATATTCATCTACATTATCCATAAGAGTTAAAATTTTATCAACCCAAGGATTACTTCCACGACTCATCTCATCAGTTTCCATTAAGGCTTGTAATGCCATTAAAGCAGATCCTTTAATAATAGGAGTTGAATCGCCTGGAAAATCATAAGTATCTAACATTTCACGAATTTCTAATTCAACTAATTCTAATAATTCTTCATCATCAACCTGATCTTCCTTATTTAAGAATACAACAATACTAGGAACACCTACCTGCTTCGCTAATAATAAATGCTCTTTTGTTTGCGGCATCGGCCCATCTGCACCAGAAACAACTAAAATTGCCCCATCCATTTGCGCAGCTCCTGTAATCATATTTTTAACATAATCAGCGTGACCTGGACAATCTACGTGAGCATAATGACGTGTTTCTGTTTCATACTCAACATGTGCTGTATTAATCGTAATTCCTCTCGCCTTTTCTTCTGGCGCTGAGTCAATATCATCATATTTTTTACCTTTTTTACCACTAACAGAAGCTAAAGCCATAGTAATAGCTGCAGTTAAAGTAGTCTTACCGTGGTCAACATGACCAATTGTACCAATATTAACATGAGGTTTTACTCTTTCAAATTTTTCGCGTGCCATAAAATCTCCTTTTTGTAAGAATTCAATAAATTAATAAATTATAGAATAATATTATAACAATAAGTACTAAAAAACTTAATTATTTAAAAACTTTAATAAACCAGCAATTCTAGACAATTTAATCGCTTTTGATAATTTTCTTTGATTTTTAGGTTTTAAAACAGTTATATACTTTGGTAAAATTTTACCATCTACACTGACAAATTTTTTTAATAAATTAGTATTTTTATAATCAAGATTATAATGTCGTTTGATTTCTAAATTTTTCATAAAGATTAATTTTTAATAAAAAAACAGAATATAAAATAACAAAAATTAAATTAACAAATTAAGAAACTTTCAATTCAGAAAAAGGGACACCTAATTCACGTAATAAAAAAAGACTTTCTTCATTATTACCAGAATTAATTACTATTGAAATATCCATTCCACAAACACTATTAATTTTATCATAATCAATTTCTGGAAACATTAATTGCTCATTTAGACCCAAACTAAAGTTACCACAACCATCAAAACTTTTCTTATCTAAACCACGAAAATCACGTACTCTTGGCAGAGCTAAATTTATTAAACGATCTAAAAAGGCGTACATTTTTTCTCCTCTTAATGTTACAGAAACTCCTACAGGAGATTTTTTTCGTAATTTAAAACTAGCTATAGCTTTTTTAGAATAAGTAACAATCCCTCTTTGTCCTGTAATAACAGATAACTCATCTAAAAAATAATCAAAAGATTTACTATTTTGATGTGATTGACCTAATCCACGATTAATTGTAATTTTCTTTATTGAAGGAATTTGATTTAAATTATTATAAACAAATTTTTCCTTCAATTCAGGGATGACAGTATTTAAATATTTTACTTTTAAACGTTGTTTCATATTCTTTAAAAAGCCTTCGATATACTAAATTATATAGAATTTAACAAATAAATTTACAAATAAACTTAATTTAAATAACCTCAGGTGCTAATGAAACTATTTTCATAAAACTTTTATCACGTAATTCTCTTGCTACAGGACCAAAAATACGTGTTCCCCTTGGATTATTTTCTTTATTAACAATAACTGCAGCATTATCATCAAAACGTATATAAATACCATTTTTTCTTTTTAAACCTTTTCTTGTTCTAACAACAACTGCACGAACAATATCAGACTTTTTTAGAGGAGTATTTGGTATAGCTTCTTTAACTACTCCAATTATAATATCACCTATATTTGAAAGTTGATTACGACCTTTCCCTAAAACTCTTATACAAACTATCTCTTTTGCACCACTATTATCAACAACTTTTACACGAGATTGCGGTTGAACCATTACATTTGTCTCCTTACAAATTAAAACCTAATTCTTAACTTTTTTTATAAATTTTGTTTTAACTGGTAATTTATAAGAAGCAATTCGCATTGCTCCGCGAGCAGTTACCTCTGAAACGCCTAAAATTTCATAAAGCATATTACCAGATCTGACAACTGAAACCCAAAGCTCAGGCGCACCTTTACCCGAACCCATTCTAGTTTCTGGTGGACGGAAAGTAATAGGTTTATCTGGAAATATTCGGATCCATAATTTTCCACCACGTTTAACATAACGAGTAATTGCTCGTCTACCAGCTTCTATTTGTCTAGAAGTAATCCAAGAACAAGTTAAAGCTTGAATTCCAAATTCACCAAAAACGATAGTATTTGAACAATTAGCAGTACCTTTACTTCGAATACGATGATAACGTCGAAATTTTGTTCTCTTTGGACTTAACATATTAAAACCTCCCCACTTAATTTAAACGAGCAACTATTCTCTTTTAACTTTTATTTTTATAAACCCAAACTTTTACACCTAAAAGGCCATATTTTGTTTCAGCTACATCATTATAATATCCAATATTAGCAGTTAATGTTTGTAAAGGAATTCGTCCTTCCCTAACCCACTCGCTTCGTGCCATTTCAATACCATTCAATCGTCCTGAAATTTGGATTTTTACGCCTGCTAAATTTTTTTGTTTTTGTGTTGTATCAAGAATAGTTTTTAAAGCTCTTCTAAAAGGAACACGATTCTCAAGATCATCTATTAAACATTTTGCAATAAAAACAGCATTTGTATTTATGTCAGGAGATTCAATTATATTCACAATAATTTTTGACGAATTATTTACTTTTTTGTTCCCTAAATTAAAAGAAGACACTTGTTTTAATAGAACTCGCTGTAATTGATCGACAATTTTGTTAGATTGTATTTTAATCAGTGGATCAGAATTAGAACCAGATGTATTAAATATGACCTTATTCATTGAAGCAACATAAATATCAATATAGACTTGATCAAACTTTCGATTTATTTTAATATCCGTGATATTAATAGAATCTAAAAGATTTTTTTTATTTTTTGAATTATTTAAAATATTAAAATAATTGAAAATATTTTTTCTAATTAAATAATCTTGAAATAATAATAAAGAATAATCTTTTGGTTTAACAAACCATTTTGACTTATAATTACCATTTAATCCAACACGAAAACCTAAAGGATGTACTTTTTGACCCATAAAAAAATAAAATTAAAAGACTTACTAACGATTAATAGAACATATAACTCAAAAATTTAAGATTTGTGACTTTTAAAAGTACGGGTTGCTGAAAATTCACCAAATTTATGACCTATCATACCATCAGTAACAAAAATAGGAATATGTTTATTTCCATTGTACACAGCAATAACATTTCCAATCATTACAGGAACAATTGTTGATGCCCTTGACCAAGTTAAAATAACTTTTTTTCTATTAAAAAGCTTAACTTTTTTTAATAACTTATTTGATACAAAAGGAATTTTTTTGAAAGAACGTGCCATAATAAAAATTTTATTTAATACAAACAAAATAAAAATTATATACAAACAGTTGTTATTTACGACGAGATAAAATTAATAAATCACTATAACGTTTCGATTTTCTTGTACGTTGTCCTAAAGCGATTCTTCCCCAAGGAGTTACTGGATGTGATCTACCAATAGGAGATCTACCTTCTCCACCACCATGTGGGTGATCAACAGGGTTTTTAACAACACCACGAACATGTGGACGTTTACCTATCCAACGATTTTGACCTGCTTTATATAAAGCTTTTTTACCATTATTTTTTTCACAAATACGACCAATTGTAGCCCAACAATATTTTGAAATGAATCTTACTTCACCTGAAGGTAAACGTAATGTAACATAAGATCCTTCTTTTGCAATGACATTTGCAAAAGTACCGCCAGCACGCGCTAATTTACCACCACAACCAGGATATAACTCTACATTATGAATATCGGTTCCTAAAGGTAAATTTTTTAGTAATAAATGATTACCTAAAGCAATAGGAATTTCAATTCCAGTAAGAACAGAATTACCTGGTTTTAGACCTGTTGGACATAATATTTTTCGAACTTCTCCATCTAAATATTTAATAATACAAGTTTTTGCACTTAAACCTGGAGAATATAAGGTAGATAAAACAACACCAGGGACAAAAACTTTATTTCTTAAATAATCAATATTTTGAGAAAATTTAGTCATTTTTTAGTTTTGATTTCTTTAAAACTAAAGAATTATCTGAGGTAATAATAATATTGTCAATCCAATTTATTAAATTTCTTTTCATTTTGACTTTACTTAAAAATTATCAATATTAAAAATAAATAAACAAAAATTTTTACACAAACTGAATTAATTTACCAGACTCAACTGTTAAAATAACTTTCTTATAGAAACTTTTATAACGCTTTGAAGCACGTGAAAAAGATTTTGGAGATCGACATGTATTGACATTTAATACCTTAATATTGAAAAGCTGTTCAAAAATTTCTTTAATTTGCGTTTTGTTTAAACGTTTATCAACTTTAAAAGTATATTTGTTAGATTCTAATGAATTTATACTTTTTTCAGTTAAAATTTGAAATTGTAGTAAATTAATCATAAACTAATAGATCTATAAATTTTAAAATAAAAAAATATACAAACAAAATTAATATAAATTATCTATTTCTCTTATATTGATAATAAGCTGAAACAAAAAGACCTGCTAAAACACAAGATATAAGACCTAAAATAATTCCAAATAATAAAAGTTCTATCATAATAAAAAGTTATTTAAATTCAAAAAACAATAATATCTAGTTAATATTATAATTTAAAAATAATAATTTTATAAAAAAGAAAAATGAAACCTAAATAAGTTCAATTTTTAATAAAGGGATATAAGTTAATAAAAAAATTGCAGATAAAAGTACTAAAGAAATTACATAAAACATAAAAATCCTCCTTGAATTAAAATTTAATAATAATGAAACTTTTTCCTCGTTTAGAAATTCATTTCAAATAACTGAACTTTTTCGAATTGTTTCTTCTTAAGTACTAAGAAAATTTGTGCTAATAAAATAAATAAAGAAAATAATAATAAACCCTGAACACGAATAGGATTTTGTAAACCTATTTCAGTTTCAGATTGACCAAATCCACCAACGTTCGGATCTGTTGTTAAAGGTTGTTCAGCTTTTACCTGTTGCCCTTCTTGAACAATAATAGTAGCACCAGAGCCAATATTTTCTACAACAGAATTACCATCATTTGTTGTAATTACAACTTCAAATCCTCCATTTTTTGTTGATTTGATTTCTGAAACAACTCCATTTGAAGAAGAAGCAAAAAGATTATTATTACTTTTTTCTCCATTTGGATAAATTTGTCCACGACCACGATTACCTCCCACATAAACAGCAGATTTTAAAAAAGCAGTATTAGGACCATAATCTGGAGATAAAACAGGGAACACTAATTTATCATATTTGTCACCACTTACCGGTCCAACCATAAAAGTACTTTTATTATTATTATTGTAAGGTAAAAACGATAAACCAGCTGTCTTTTTCTTTAATGATTCAGATAAACGATCTACTGGTGCTAAAGTAAACCCTTCTGGAAGAATAAGAATTGCTCCAATATTTAAACCAAATTTTGATCCTTGACCACTAACTTGTTTAACAGTTTTATCATAAGGAACTTTAATAACAGCTTCAAATACAGTATTTGGGAAAACTGATTGAGGAACTGATAATTCTACAGGTTTTTGAGCTAAATGACAATATGAACAAGCAATTCTACCACTTACCTCACGTGGTGATGAAAAATATTGTTTAGCAAAAATAGGATATGCTTGTGCCGATTGACTGAAAAAACAAAGAACAAAAAAAGAAAAAATAAATGTTTTCAAGTTTAAAAAAAAGTTTTTAGATAAATACATTTTACAACTTTTAATAGCTACAAATTCATAAAAAAAAATATCATAAACAATAAGAATCCTAGCTACATATTTTGAGACTTGGGCCAAGCTGGATTTGAACCAGCGTAGGCATAAACCAATGGATTTACAATCCATCCCCATTAACCACTCGGGCATTGACCCTTTTTTAAATTAAAGTTAAGCCTAGTAGGATTCGAACCTACATTAGAAACTTAGAAGGTTTCTGTCCTATCCATTAGACGATAGGCTCAACAAGAATAATATACAAATATATTTTAACAGATATTAGAGATTAGAACAAATTGAATTTAACAGAAATGAATTTTAAGCGGTTAAATCTGAATACCCAAAAATATCTTTAAAAATTGTTACGATATTTTGTGATGAGTCTATAGATTCAAGAGGGTTCTTTTTTAATCTGTGAGTTAAACATAAAGACATAATCGTAAAAACATCTTTATCTAATACAGTTTTTCTTGAATTTAAAGCAACAAAAGCTTTAACTGCTCTATTAGTAACAATATCACCACGAAGACCATCAATGTTTAAATTTGAACATAATTCAGCAATATTAACTTTATATTGATAATCAATTTTAATATCTTTTAACGATCCTTGAGCATTTACAATTCTATTTTTTAAGAAATCTTGTAAATATTCATAATTTTTTAGAAAACTCTCAGCAGACTTATCAAAATTTGAACGTCTTTCTACAATTTTAACACGAGAAAGAGGATCTTTAATTGTTTTAATTCTAACATGCATTCCAAAACGATCCAATAATTGAGGACGTAATTCGCCTTCTTCGGGATTACCAGAACCTATTAAAATAAATCTTGCTGGGTGAACAATAGAAATACCTTCACGTTCTACAGTATTCCAACCACCAGCAGCTGAATCTAATAAAATATCAACTAAATGATCATCTAATAAATTAACTTCATCTACATATAAAATTCCTCGATTAGCTTTTGCTAACAATCCCGGTTCAAAAGCTTTTGTTCCATCAATTAAGGCTTTTTCAATATCAATTGTTCCACAAACTCTATCTTCTGTTGCTCCTAAAGGTAAATCAACCATTGGTGTTTTTATTGAAGTTGTATAAATTTTTTCACCAGATTTTTTAGCTTCTTTAACTTCTTGACTCATTAAATCGTAGTCAATTGGATCTGAATTGAAAGGGTCTTCACTAACAACTTGTATGTTTGGTAGTAAATCAACTAAAGATCTTACTATCGTAGACTTACCAGTACCTCGGTCACCCATACTCATTACTCCACCAATTTTTGGATCAATAACATTGAGTATTAATGCCAGTTTCATATTAGTTTGTCCTATTAAAGCAGTGAAAGGAAAAGCTTGTCTTACTTTAAGTGTTTCACAATTTACATCAATTAAGAAACTTTTATTATATTTTTTCATAAAAAGTAATTTTATTATATGTTTTTCTTATTTTCAATTAAATTTAACGACGTTTGTGAATCTAATTTATTAGATTCAGCAATGAGGATAGAGGGACTTGAACCCTCAAGGTTTAATAAACCAATGGATTTTAAGTCCATCGCGTCTACCAATTCCGCCATATCCTCATAAATAATCCTATTAAGGTATATCATGTAATATACCTTAATAGAATTATTAAAATTAAATAATCTTTATTTCCATTAATCTAATGGCTTTAAAGATAAAACAGGTTCATCATCACGATCAATACCTTTTTCAAAACCAGCTGCAGCTGCTCTAGCACGACCAGCATGCCAGAAATGGCCAATAAAAAAGAAAAAACCTAAAACGAAATGACTAGTAGCTAACCAACTACGCGGACTAACAAAGTTAACAGCATTAATTTCAGTTGCTACACCCCCAACAGAGTTTAATGAACCTAATGGCGCATGAGTCATGTACTCAGCGGCACGACGTTCTTGCCAAGGTTGAATATCATTTTTTAGTTTATTTAAATCTAAACCATTTGGACCTCTTAAAGGCTCTAACCAAGGACCACGGAAATCCCAGAAACGCATAGTTTCACCACCAAAAATGATTTCTCCTGTAGGAGAACGCATTAAGTACTTACCTAGACCTGTAGGACCTTGTGCAGAAGCAACATTAGCTCCTAAACGCTGGTCACGAACTAAGAAAGTAAAAGCTTGAGATTGCGAAGCTTCTGGACCTGTTGGACCATAGAACTCACTAGGATATGCTGTATTGTTAAACCAAGACATACAACAAGCAATGAAACCCATAAGAGAAATAGCAGCTAAACTGTAAGATAAGTAAGCTTCTCCAGACCAAACAAAAGCACGACGTGCCCAAGGCCAAGGTTTAGTTGTAATGTGCCAAATACCACCAAAGATTTCTAGTGTACCAATCCAAATATGACCACCAATAATATCTTCCATGTTATCAACACTAACAATCCAACCATCACCACCAAAAGGTGATTTTAATAAATAACCAAAAATAGTAGCAGGACTAATAGTTGCGTCAGTAATTAAACGAACGTCACCACCTCCAGGAGCCCAAGTATCATAAACACCACCGAAATATGAAGCTTTTAAAACTAATAACCAAGATCCTAATCCTAAAAGGATTAAATGAATACCTAAAATAGTTGTCATTTTGTTTTTGTCTTTCCAAACATAACCAAAGAAAGGAAAAGATTCTTCTAGTGTCTCAGGTCCTAAAATTGAGTGGTAAATACCTCCAAAACCTAAAACAGCTGATGAGATTAAATGAACTACACCTGAAACAAAGTATGGAAAAGTATCAATAACTTCTCCACCAGGACCTACACCATAACCTAATGTAGCTAAGTGTGGTAATAAAATTAAACCTTGTTCATACATTGGTTTTTCTGGAATAAAATGAGCAACTTCAAATAAATTCATTGCTCCAGCCCAAAAAACAATTAATCCAGCATGAGCTACATGAGCTCCTAAAAGTTTACCAGAAAGATTAATTAATCGAGCATTTCCAGACCACCAAGCAAAACCTGTTGTTTCTTGATCACGACCACCAGTAACTAAAGTACCATTAAAGAGCGTTTCCACGTGGTAATACCTCCTCAGGGAATACAATCTTCTCGTGCGGTTGATCTTGTGCAACCATCCAAGCTCTAATACCTTCATTTAATAAAATATTCTTAGTATAGAAAGTTTCAAATTCAGGATCTTCAGCAGCACGGATTTCTTGAGAAACAAAATCATAAGCCCTTAAATTTAAAGCTAATCCTACAACACCTAATGCACTCATCCATAAACCAGTTACAGGAACGAATAACATAAAGAAATGTAACCAACGCTTATTTGAAAAAGCTACACCGAAAATCTGTGACCAGAATCTATTTGCTGTAACCATTGAATATGTTTCTTCTTGCTGAGTTGGGTTAAATGCTCTGAAAGTATTTGCACCATCACCATCTTCAAATAATGTATTTTCAACAGTAGCTCCGTGAATAGCACAAAGAAGAGCTGCACCTAATACACCAGCAACACCCATCATGTGGAAAGGATTTAATGTCCAGTTATGGAAACCTTGGAAGAAAAGAATAAAACGGAATATTGCAGCAACACCAAAACTAGGTGCAAAGAACCAACCTGATTGTCCTAAAGGATAAATAAGAAAAACAGAAACAAAAACAGAAATTGGACCAGAAAATGCAATGGCATTATATGGACGTAATCGTACAGATTGAGCAATTTCAAATTGACGAAGCATGAAACCAATTAATGCAAAAGAACCGTGAAGTGCTACAAATGGCCATAAACCACCTAATTGACACCAACGTGTAAAGTTTCCTTGTGCTTCTAATCCCCATAAGAATAATAAAGAATGTCCAACAGCATTAGAAGGAGTTGAAACTGCTGCTGTTAAAAAATTACATCCTTCTAAATATGAACTAGCTAAACCATGTGTATACCAAGAAGTAACGAAAGTTGTTCCTGTTAACCATCCACCTAGAGCTAAATAAGCACAAGGGAAAAGTAATAAGCCAGACCATCCAATAAAAACGAATCGATCACGTCTTAACCAGTCATCAATAATATCAAATACACCGCGTTCTTCTTCAGCTTTACCTATTGCTATTGTCATGATATTTAAACACAAAATAAAATCACTTATTATCACCTAATTAATTAATAAAAATTTTTTAATTTATAACAATTAAAAACTTTAAAAATTAATGAAAAACTCTTTTCTACTAAAAAAATTTTTATTTCATGAATACTATAATCTATACAAAATAAAACTAAAAATTTAAGACGCTTCTAATATATTTCTTAACACATTTTCCTCATCCTTTGTAAAATCTTTAGTTGATAAGATAACATCCCCGAATTTTGATTTTTCATTTTTTAAAGATTCTGTTAAAGAAGTGATATAACTTGGAATATTTTCAATCGAAACTTTATCTAAATATCCATTTGTTCCTGCAAAAATAATACCAACTTGGTTCTCTAATGAAAGTGGAGAATATTGTGGTTGTTTTAAAATTTCTCTTAAACGCTTTCCTCTTGCTAATTGATTCTGAGTTGCTTGATCTAAATCTGATGCAAATTGAGAAAAAGCTTCTAATTCAGCAAATTGAGCTAATTCTAATTTTAATTTACCAGCAACACGCTTCATAGCTTTTGGTTGAGCTGCAGAACCTACACGAGAAACTGAAATACCAACATTAATTGCAGGTCTGAAACCAGCATTAAAAATATCAGATGATAAGAAAATTTGACCATCAGTAATACTAATAACATTTGTTGGAATATAAGCAGAAACATCCCCTTCTTGAGTTTCTACAATAGGAAGAGCCGTTAAACTACCACCACCTAAACTGTCGCTAAGCTTTGCTGCACGTTCTAATAATCGAGAATGTAAATAAAAAACATCACCAGGATAAGCTTCACGTCCAGGAGGTCTTCTTAATAAAAGTGACATTTCACGGTAAGCTTGAGCTTGCTTTGATAAATCATCATAAACAACAAGAGCATGACTTCCATTATACATGAAATATTCAGCTAACGCTGTACCACTATAAGGTGCAATATATTGCATTGTAGCAGTAGTATCTGCAGCTGCTGAAACTAAGATAGTATAATCTAAAGCACCTTTATCTTGTAGGGTAGTTACTACCTGAGCAATAGACGATGACTTTTGTCCAACAGCAACATAAACACATTTAACATCTTTACCTTTTTGATTTAAGATAGTATCAATAGCTACAGCTGTTTTTCCTGTTTGTCTATCACCAATAATTAATTCACGTTGTCCTCGCCCAATGGGAATCATAGCATCAATAGCAGTAATACCAGTTTGTAAAGGTTCATAAACAGAACGTCTATCTACAATCCCAGGAGCAGGAGGTTCAATTAATCGTGTTTGTGAAGAAACAATATCACCTTTTCCATCAATAGGATTAGCTAATGAGTCTACAATACGACCTAAAAATTTATCTCCTACAGGTACCTCTCCAATTTTACCAGTACCTTTAACAATCATACCTTCTTGTATTAAAGTACAATCACCTAATAAAACAACACCAATATTATTTTTTTCTAAGTTAAAAGCAATTCCAACACTTCCTTCTTCGAAAAGAAGAAGTTCACCAGCCATAGCTCCTTGTAAACCAAAAACTCTTACAATCCCATCTCCAACTTTAAAAACAACTCCAACATTATTTAATTTTAATTCAGAATTATAATTTTGAATTCTATAACGAATTAAAGAACAAATTTCATCTGTAGCAATATTTAACATAAACAATATCCTTCTTAAAACAAAGTATCAATATAAATTGAAAAATAATAATTACAATTAATGTAATCAAAAAAAACAATAAAGTCTCTATTAATGATAAAAATTTTAAATTTAATTTTATTCATAAATTAACTATAATTTAATGTTCTTTTTTTATCTTTTAAAAGATAAAAAAAGAACATTAAATTATAGTTAATTTAAACGTTTTAGATAACTGTACGTTATAGCTTTCTTTTTATTAGAAAAATTACCAGATTTTTTAAATGCAGACGCTAAATTTATATATAAAGTATCAAATGTTTTTGAAATTGTAGTATCATAAACATCTGATAAAACTTTTTTAGTTTGACCTTCAATAGAATCTTTTTGTAAAGATTGTAATTGAGTTAAATAAGATTGAACTTGTTCTAATAATGTTTGTTTTCTAGTTTTAAAATAAGAAAATCTTGAACTATAAACATTTTCAACCTCAGTTTGAGTCAATTCTAATTTTGATTTAACTTCTACTAATTTATTTTTAACAATATAAACTTTCTTATTAGAATTTTGTAAACTATCAATAATTGTTTGTTTTCGATTTTCTAATGTATCACTTAGAGCTTCACCTAAAAAACGAATAACTACAAATAAAACAATTGAAAGATTAATTATATTAGTATCAAACAAATCCGTATTTATTTCAAAAGAGTCTTGAAAGCTATTATTAAAAAGAAATAAATCATTCATATTTTTATTAAATTTTATAAATTTTCTTAAAATATAGCATTATATTTTTGAAATGATAAAGTAAAAATGCAATCAGTATGATTGCAAAATAAATTGTAATCTATTTATTATTTTTTTTAATAAATTACGAAAAAGGGTTAGCAAATAATAAAACTAAAGCAACAACAAGACCATAAATAGTTAAAGACTCCATAAAAGCGAAACTTAATAATAAAGCTCCTCTAATTTTACCTTCAGCTTCAGGTTGACGAGCAATTCCTTCAACAGCATAACCAGCTGCTGTTCCTTGACCGATACCAGGACCAATTGCAGCAAGACCAATAGCTAAACCTGCAGCAACAACTGAACTAGCAGAAATTAATGGGTTCATAATAAACAATTTCCTTCAAAATAATATTTAATAATTTACAGTTCTAAAGCATTTAAAAACATTTCACTTTAAATAGATTTTATAAACGTAACTTTTTGATAATTGTCGTTTTATCTAAATTGAATTAGTTATTCAATTAATGATGATCTTCAACAGACTCTCCAATATAAGCACCAGCTAATGTAGAAAAAACTAAAGCTTGAATTGCACTTGTAAAAAGACCTAATAGCATAAGGGGAACTGGAACAAAAAGAGGTACCAGCGACACTAAAACAGCAATAACTAATTCATCAGCTAAAAGATTTCCAAAAAGACGGAAACTTAAAGAAAGTGGCTTTGTAAAATCTTCTAATACATTAATCGGTAATAAAAAAGGTGTTGGTTGAACATAACGTCCAAAATAAGAAATTCCTTTTTTACTAATACCTGCATAAAAATAAGAGAATGAAGTTAAAAGTGCTAAAGCTACTGTTGTATTAATATCATTTGTTGGTGCTGCCAATTCACCATTAGGTAATTCTAGAAGTTTCCAAGGAAGTAAAGCACCACCCCAATTTGAAACAAAAATGAAAAGGAAAACTGCTCCTAAAAAAGGAACCCAATTTAAATAGTCTTCTTTTCCAACTTGCGTTCTTGCAAGATCTAAAATAAATTCAGTAACAAATTCTGCCAAATTCTGAAAACTCTTGGCTAAAGGAATTTTCTTCATGTTCAAATTAGAAAGAAATGCTATAATCATAATTAATGATATAACAAACCAAGATGTCATAAGTGTTTGTCCATGAACCTGAAAATTACTAATTTGCCAATAATAATGTTGTCCAACTGATATCTCTGATAATTGATAAAAATCTTTATAATAAAAAAAGTTCATAAAATATTATATATTCCTTCGGATGTCTGCTTTATTTTTAAGTTCTTTGTTATTAAGAATTCTTGTTTTATCTAACCAAAATTATAATGACTTAGTTAATAGATTATTTATAATTATAAATAAAAGGCGGATGTAGCCAAGTGGTAAGGCACTGGGTTGTGATTCCATTATTCGCGGGTTCGAGCCCCGTCATTCGCCCTAAGTTTTAAATAGAAAAGTATATAATTTATATTAATAAGAAAGATAAAAATTTAT